AGGCGTACAGACTGGGCATATTAATCATATCTTGGGGTGATTTCTCGAGTTGATAGAATTTATCGGTAGTTTCTGAGCTTCTGAAGGATCAAACCCACCGATTTTCCACCAACAGGCGGAAACAAAAAGAGGTACATGCAAATGGAATGATTTCCTAGCTAGATAAGCATGGACCGCTAATTCTTGCCGGACTTACCCATAATAAAGAAACTTCGCAAAAAAAATGTAAAAGTAAAAAAAAAGTAAATGAATAGACAAGAGGATAAGAAGATATTTACTAAATTTTACGATTTTGCTCCGTTTTACTCGTACAAATTTGGTCAAACAATTTTTAAAGATTGCGATACGGCAGGAGCCTATTGTAGATACAATTACTAATTCAAGGAAATTTTTCTGTTCCCGTACGCCCGCAAGAAGCTGTAAAAAAATTTAGTTACTGCTGAATTACCTGCAACTAGTAAATTATTTACTGAACGAATCACACTCCTTCATATACATCAGGAGTCCATTGATGGAATGGAACAAGAGATGATTTGAAAGCCGTTCCAGCTGTGATGAACGCAGCAGATATATAGGTTGGAACAACATATTGACTGAATGAAATTCCATCAGCTATTTTATCAAGCTGCAGCTGCCCACCGGAAAGTCCATACAATGAAGAAAAACCATATAATAGAAAGGACGAACTCGTTCCACCCATCGGTAAAAATTTCGTAGTTGCTTCATTCGATCTTATGTCCCTTTTAGTGTATCCAGACAAAAAACAAGAGGATAGGCTTATAAATTCCAAGGCTACATAAATGGTTATCAGATCATTTGCGTAGCAAAGAACCATTCCCCCCAAACCTGCCGTTAATGTAAATAACAAAAATTCCGCCAAAGCTGTTTTTGAACATCGTATGTAATCAATCGACAATAGAACAGACAGCAGTGAACAAATCAATAAAAAAAATCTGAATATATTACTAAAATTACTGATGTGGGGATTTCCGGGAGCAATAGGAACTACCCACTGGCAGAGTGAAGCGACCGCACTAATTGACATAGATATTAAAGAAATTCTGTAAAGCAAAATTGTATTTTTTCCCTTGTTTAATAAGTCTATGACAACAATTGCAATTAAGCTGATAATTAAAATACGTTCTGGCAAAATTGACAGATTACCGAGTAAAAAAAAGAAATTTGAAGAAGGAAAGTTGGTGTCATTCATGATAAAAATCAGGGTAATATTTGAGGGCAGGTAATCTTGTGCCACACCCATTTGAAAATTAAATTAACAAGTTAAGTACTTTCGTATCTATATGACCGTATAAGCCGCGCCAGCAGCATATTCATATTTAATTAGTAAATTCATTCAGTAACAAATTTTAATTAAAGTGAATTAAACAAAAAGTGTGAAAGAAGAGTAAAAAAGCAAATTTCTCTTTGCAAGGAGATCAATTAGACTCCTATTTTTAATGCACCAAATTTCACTAAAACTGACCGAATCAGGCTTAAATGCCAAACTCTTTGATTCTTGTCGGAACCAGACTTACTAGATACGTGAAATGTCTTTGGTAATTCCAGGTCAAATCTACGTTGCAAAAAACGTATTGTACTCCTATGTTTGCCAGCTAACGTACTATCACAAGAAAGTCGTAGTATATATCTCAATCTACGCAATCCATCTCGATTTATTGAAGCACTGTGGTACAAGTAAAGAATTTTCCAAATTTGTACAAACCTGTTCAAAATATCATCATCTGCTAGCACAGCCCACGCTAATTTACTAACTGGATGTCCGGTACTGTCGCAGAACTTACCCTTTGCCAAGAGCTTAACTAGCAGCGAAATTGGAGCCTTAGGATAAAACTTTTTATCACATGAAAAACTCATGTAGAAACCCGTTGTAGTTTCAATCTGAACGTTTTTTGATACGGATTGAACAGTTAGGGTGTAACTTAGAAATGAAATGCAACCGTTGGATAATAATTTGAGATGCATTTTGTCAAATTCCGTTCGATAATGAAAATGAGATCTGAGAAGTATCAGAAAATAATACATCCATTTTTTTGCAAAAAAAACAGTTCCCTCAAAAGCTATAAAAGATTTGTTTCTATATCGCCCGTAATGAATGCACAAATTCCGAGTGAGATAGCGATTGACGTCTGCTGCGTCCAATTGAGATCCATATATAGAACCATGTGCTTCTTTCCGAATAATGTTATTTTGATCGGGAGATACGAAATATCTTGGCTGTGATTCACGCATTCGTCTCCATAGAACTAGCAGTAGCGAATCAATCTCGTAAATGTAAAAATTTCGAAGTAGGATGTCAATGCTTCTCTGTTCTTTTTGTTTGCAAGACTGAAAAATCTTCCCACACGAAGTTTTGTATTTATGAAAAACTATCCTCAATAAATGTGAAAATGAAACATCTTTAATTTGTCGGCGAAACAATCGAATTGAAGTTTCTAAATGAAGATTCTGTGGTATCTCCGTGTCTAAAACTTGGTTAGATTTAGGTAATCTATCTTCCAGAAATAAAAATAGTAAATGAATAGACTGTGAAAATTTTGAGTTGTTAATTTTTTTAACAACTGTCCGATCCAAAAAAGATATTTCCAAAATTAGACATATTGTCTCTAAAAGTCCATGGAGATACAAATCCCTGTTGAATCTACCGGTTTAGTTTCAAACAAATTCCGAATAAATAATCTCTGAATAATTTTGGTCGCGTATACCACCAATTGAACGCTTTGTTGCCACTGCACTACACGCTCCGAAGACTAAATCTATGTTTGGTTTGTCCAAGCAACGCTTGCGGGCGATTGAGTAAAAATCTTCTTTGAACAAAAAAAGAAACGTATACAGGAAACGATCTGAGATAATGCTAAGCTCTTCACTTTTCTGTAATGCATCAAATTTAGATAAGGATCTGTAAGTGGTTCTCGTTGCAGTAACTCCCAAGCATTGGTATGTTTCACAAAAAAAATTATATGAGAGATTCAATCTATTGGATTGGCAGCTCTATTTTCATCTTATGGATCAAATAAAAAAACATTCATTTGAAACTACAATTATTTAGTCATTCTACCCAAAGGCGCTTAATCCGCTGCTTCTACTTGATAGGACAACGACGGTTGAAACCCGAAGGTAGCAAATACTTACTACCATCGGGTTTTGTCGAAATCCACAATGTTTGATTTGATCGTCGATAAATTGCCAGACTGTAACCCCCTATTGGGGGAAGTCATAGCAAATGATGCCAAATTTTTGATACGAAATCAACAGCCAATCCTTAAATCACCATTCAGTTGGAGAGAAAAGCTTTTGGTAAAAAGACTATTGTCCTTGGTGTTAATACTTTCATTTGCTCAAACTACTTATATTTTCCCCCCCTCTTCCACCTTTTAATCGCACCCATAATGATATGTCCGATATCAGTTCTTTTAAGAAAATCTCCGATATCACGTCTTTTAAGAAGATATCCGATATCACTTCTTTCAAGGGAGTTTTTGATTGAGAACCAATAGTCTCTCCTGAAAACTCTGCTTCTTAAGGGAATGACAAAGACAGCATAGATGTAGAATATAAGTAGAAGAGAAGGGTAATATAAAAGCATTTGAAAGGAGATGTAAACTGGACCCATTAGATTCTCCTAGAATTTGATTTATGATTAGAAGTTGATTCCGACTTGTTCAAGTACTTTCGCCCGTTTCAAAATGTCGCGAACAGTTGCTGTTGATTGAGCTCCATTCTTAAGGAGAGCAGTAATAACAGAAACATCTAATTGGGTTTGCTCGTTCCGGGGATTGTAGGATCCAACTTCCTTGATGGCCTCTCCTTCCCGCCGAGATTGAGCGTTAATTGCGACTATTCGGTAGGTAACTTATCGGGGTAGGTGCATGCACACGGGACGGACCCCCCAAAAAAACCGTAAATGAAACTTTGATTTCATACGGCTTGGAGCACAACTTCAATTGAATAGATGACTGCTCTTCCCACTCAGTTCCATAAAAATACTTCTAACTCACATATGCACAACGTGGATATTCTCCCATTTGTTGAGTTATCTCTTGACGAATTATCACCCTCTGAAAAACATTACTATGGGGTAGAGACCTACACACTTATGCCTCCTTTCTGTTTCTTTCCCCACCAATGGATTCAACTGGATATTGAACATCCCCTCGTTCGTAGATCGATTCTAATAATCCTTAGGTTTAGGCTTAACCCCAAGGGTTTTCCAAGTTTGGAGTCGGTAGCAACAGAACCTACCCCATTGACCCATAAAAAAAGTTGTTAAGTAATTTTTTTTGTACAAACATTACAGGCGAATTGCAACTTAATTAAGATCGCGTGGTTGAGTCATCTCATCCAAGTAGCAGTGAATCAACTCCGAAAAAATTCAGTTTTCAATCGCTGGTGGAAGCAGCTTCTTTTTTGTAAACAAAAAAAGTAACGGACTAATGAGGCTTTACCGCTCTGTTTTGTGGAAATAACCATAGATTTAACTTCTCTCAAAAAACAAAAATAAATCTACTTAAATAGATATGTATTCTTCAAGTTTCATTGGGTAATGGGTTTTAACAAATGTCGAAGTAGTGACGTCTTATCCCCTCTTTGGGAAGAATCGGCGGTTACTGGATTCCGCAAAAACGATCTCGATGTTCGAGTCACACGTTGCTTTCTACCATGTCGCCTCAAGCGGAGTTTTACCATAATATCTAAAGACTGATAATTATTTTATTGTTAAATACTTATTACTTTAGTAGCTTCGATTCGGAGTTTCGGTCCCGATTTTTCGACGCATTCCAAAAATCAAGTTAAATAGCCTGGAACTTAGTTCGAGTGATTAATTAGCTAGTTCATCGAATTAAGGGCTTAATTGTTCTTTAGCCGCATACATTACATCAGCTGTAATTTCCGGAATGTCATTTTGTTTTGCAGAGACTTCGGTATTTTTCTTAGTTCTCCCCCTTACAAAACCAGGGATTCTATTTGGTTCCGACTCAGCTTCGGGGGTCCAGTTAATATCTCTTTTATCTGTTGATAAGGATTTAGTGCTTATTTCTTTGGTATCGTGGCCTCCAAAAACGTCCGGTGAATGATCTTCCATACCCAGATTAAATGAGTTATATATTAGATCGGCTATTTGATTGGTTCCCTCGTAACCTAGAAAAGGTCGATATCCCGGAGGAGAATTCTGAATATGAACTGGTGAAGAAATGACCCCACACGGGATATCCATACGTTTGCCAATATGACGTTCCATTTGAGTTCCAAATATGGCGGAGGGTTCGATACGGGCTATCGTATCCCCAACTTCAGTATGGTCTTCCGTGACTATTACTTCGTCACATAAACCTTGAACCTGCTCATTGAACCGTTCTGCATCATGCTTGCAATACGTGCCCGCACAACCGACACGAATCCCCATCTCTCTAACGAGTATTTTAGTAATTGAGGCCGCATGAGTTGCGTCACCAGAAATCGCTGCTTCTTTTCCAGCCAAATTTTGACAATCAATAGATTTTGAAAACCAAGCTGCTTGAGAAACAAATTTTGTTTGATTTTCAACATATAACCTGTAATTAAGTTTTCTTTCCGATAGCACCGAAGCCCACACATTTACAAGCTTTCCGATCTGTTCAATGAAATCGGCTGTGTTTGAAATCCCCATGGGGGTTATCGATATGTAAGGCATTCCATACTCTTTTTCTGAAAAAGTTGCTGTCATTAAACCTACTTCGCGATAAGGAACTGCATTGAACCAAGCTCTTGGTAAATCCTTCAAATATTTAAGGGATGCCCCTTCTGGAATTACTTGATTGACTGAGACTCCCGATTCTCCAGGTAGACGTTTCAATTCACGACAGTCATGTTGATTGTGAAAGCCTGAGGTAAAAATTCCTATAATATTTGCTGAAGGTACATCCGTTACAGATCGATCTAAGGTACCTTGTTTACGAGCCCTATCCAAATAATGTCGAATTATTTGTTCCAAGGTTCTATCCGCCGCTTGAAGCTCATTGACTCAGTGGTAATTAACATCCGCGAGAATTACATCAGACTCGGAAGACAAAGAAGCTCGATCTACAAAATTTTGTAGATCTTCTTGTGAAATGCTAGAAGTGCACGTAGGTGTCGAAACAATTAAATCGGGGCGTTATTCCTCATCTTTTCGGCTTATATTATTTATAACCTTCTCTTGAGATCCACGTGCTAATACGTGACGGTCCACTACACTAGCAGTTACTGGGGTAAAATCTCTTTCCCTTTCCAACATGGAACGCATTACGTTGAAATGGTCATCTCCCAAAGGGGCATGCATTATAGCATGGACGTTTCTGAAGGAACTGGCTACTCGTAGAGTACCAATGTGAGCGGGTCCGGCATACATCCAATAAGCTAATTTCATAATTTGATTTTGGTATCATTTTGTTGTTTCGTATCCTAAAAGGATCTATTGCTATATGCGGCTTATCATCATAATATAAACTAGAAGACCCATCGAGAGGAACTATTGTATTGGGGGGGATAGCGAGCCGAAGCTATAAGTAACATCTACGACTTCTCCAATTTATAATAGATGGAAATGCAAGATATCTCTTTCTTCCCCCCTTTTTTTTCTTTAAAAAGATCTGGGACGGAAGGATTCGAACCTCCGAGTGACGGGACCAAAACCCGCTGCCTTACCGCTTGGCCACGCCCCACAAATGATTGCTATAATGACTATCTCACACTCCAGCTTTCTTGTCAACCGGTTTTTCCCTTATCGACTCGGTTACACAAAAGCAGCGACGAAGAGAAATTGGAATGATTAGGAATTAGTAGTATTTCATAAAATTAACTAAAGAAAAAGAAGACTCAAAAACAAATCCATTCAAATAGCAGTTTGGTTCGATACAAAATTGGATCCATCAATCCCACCTATTTGAATGAATGAACGTATAATAGTAGATACCTGACGGGTCGAACAGTCGCAAAATGAAGTGTAACCACGTCAAGGGAAAATTACTTGTTATATTATTGGAGAACAAACATGATAGTTCTGTATAACATCTATCTAGAAAATCCTCTTCACTTCAATGAGGCCTCTTTTGCCAAATTACCCGAAGCTTATGCCATTTTTGACCCAATTGTGGATGTAATGCCAGTAATACCGGTGTTTTTTCTCCTTTTAGCTTTTGTTTGGCAAGCCGCGGTTAGTTTCCGCTAATAAGATTAAGAGGTTGCTTAAATCAAAAAAGCCCTACCTTTTTATTACTTGTTACAAGCTGACAACAAAAAAAACGGGGGGGGCCTCTGCAATTCAAACAACAAATTAATGAAAAAATTTACTTTTTAACTCTCTTATCTAGCGTCCGCGGAACGAAGATATCAATATCGATGTGCCCACTTTTATACCAAGTAATGGGATTAGATACATCTTTTGCAGCTTGCTCGAGATTAGCAAACACTATTAGCAGATTAATTGTTTATGCTATTTTTTTAGTTATATTCTAAATAGGGATTAAAAAAAATAGAGCATTGAATAAAAGAAATTTAATTTATTTGTTGGATAAAGTGGCGTTTTCCTGGAAAGGGAAATGCTTGGTTCTTACTCCTTACTCCCATTTGGAAGGAAAATACTTATGTGTATGTCCAGACAAAAATGGATAGAAATAGAAAAATAGAGATTCCAAACAAAAATGTACCCCTAGTTATAAACATGGAGATTCTATCATGCTTACCCTCAAGCTATTTGTCTATACAGTAGTCATTTTTTTCGTCTCTCTTTTCGTTTTTGGTTTTTTATCAAATGATCCCGGACGAAATCCTGGACGTAAAGATTAGTAAATATTAAGTTGGAATCAATGCCTTGTTTGTCTTAGTAAAACAAATTTACCAATATATCACTTTAATTGATTTATTAGTAAAGGAGAGAGAGGGATTCGAACCCTCGGTACATAGAATTTGTACAACGGATTAGCAATCCGACGCTTTAGACCTCTCGGCCATCTCTCCAAGCAGCTACGGATGTCTTTTCTTTCAACTCTAACATGAAGTCGGAATGGAAGTCTATATTTGCAATCTCTATCTACAACGAAGTTTGTGGGAGGAGCGGCCTCGTCCACGTATTGGAGTTGAATTCTCGATGACTTCTGAATGAAATGATTTTTTTCTTCTCCTTGGTCCCCTCCCCCCACCCCTTTGTAAAAATTGATTGTAAAATGACATAAGAAAAATGAATTTGCAACTGAATTTCTTGGGTACAAACCAATTATCTTGCTCAACATCAAATCGATGTTTTCGAGCCCAGCTAGAGTTGGCCAAGTCAATTATGCAAACTAAACTAAATCCATTAGCACTGCGGTGGCCAATCTCACAGCTAAGACGCTTGTTATCAAGGCATTACTAAGTGCCAAATTTCTTTTGCTGTCTACAATTCATACCATTGGCTTCTTTTACTTGCCCATTTCGTATCGATGGAAAGAAAGAGTGATTTATGCATATCACTTGCATGAAAACACTTCGATTTATCCTATCAACTTTAGCTCGTGATAGTCACGTGGAACTACCACTCGAATTTACCCGAAACGCTCCATTCCAATAATAGACTGCTGAATGGTTAAGAAAATACATATATATATATATAGACCCCTTTTTGATATCGAACCTTATTTCTAAAAAAACGATAGAAGGAGACATAATGAATCTAGAAATAATTGCACAACTTGCTGTTTTGGCATTGGTAGTGGCATCAGGACCGCTAGTAATTGCATTATTGGCAGCTCAGAGGGGTAATTTGTGACCTCATCCCCGTAGGCATCACAACTTCACCAGGAATACCAAGTTGTATATATAGGTGAAAAGGAGGAATGGAGAGATGGGGGAGGGCTCCTCCTATACCAGAATTTTTGAACGTCTCATTGGTATACAGATAGTTTGTATAATGTAATTGTATCGCAGCGGGTATAGTTTAGTGGTAAAAGTGTGATTCGTTTCATATTGGTTTTATTAGTTGGGGGATCTTTCAAACCGAACCTCAACTGAATCAAAATAAAAAAGCTTTATTTTTTACAAAAGCACATCTATATTTCTTTACTAGTTTCTAGTGTGGAAAAAGAATGCGTCATTCCCGCTACTCCTGTACTTCGAAAGCTATACGGGTTAGTGGCGAAGCGGAATTAGTTCGCTATGTAAAAGGCTTAGGGCGGCCCCCCCAAAAAAAAAGAAGAATCTATGGGTAGACATCTAAAATATTTGTTTCATCGTCACTGAACCTTGGACAAAAATCCAAGCTTAAAAGTTCTAGATAGATTGATCCTGGTTTATCGGGATTATCAAACACTTCCTTGGTTAGACGCTAACCTCTGTTTCAACGACTCGGTGAAAAATATTTCCCTAAGGATTTTTGGGAGTAAAAATAAAGAACGAAGTAAACAAAAGAAAAAAAAATTGATAGAACTAATTTTCTTTTCAAAGGATCATCTAAGAAGTATATCTCTGTTATACGAGCAAGACGTAGGCAGGACCGACATAGATGTTATGGACACCTACTCATACGAAGTGAATAAAAAAAGTGGCATTATCTTCTATTTCTAAGGAATATAAAAAACACCACACGTGATCTGTATTACGTAATCACTATCTGGGAGGCATTGATCCCCACAAAATAGGGTTGCAACATCTTCCTTGTTCCCTAGAAATGAAACAAGAAAGGACACTTCTTTTTTGGTTGTTCTGTTTAACTGGATAGGTACATGGAGTCAAAATCTACCCAACTTTGCACCACCTTTCCTTCCATATTGTCATAAGGGAGCCGAATGAGCAGAAACTTTCATGTTCGGTTCTGAATTAGCGGCGTCATAACCATGGGTTCCCGTCGACTATAACCTTTAGCCTTCCAAGCTACTGATGCGGGTTCGATTCCCGCTACCCGCTAGTGATACTAGAAATATCGGAGCCCTGCCCCGGTCGAATTAGCCCCCACCGACTACGTCGTGAACAAACTAAATTTTTTGTTTGTTCACGATTCGGCACCTGATCCGTCGGCGTACTCACCATTAAGTAGAATGGAAAGGGAACGAACGTCCATCGTCTAATGGATAGGACAGAGGTCTTCTAAACCTTAAGTATAGGTTCAAATCCTATTGGACGTAATTCTGTCTTTGAGGCGACTAAGCCAACGTAAAAAAAGTGGAAATGGTTGTTGGATGAAGACTGGAAGTTATTCCCAAAATACAACCTGCAACTTCATTAATTACTTACCCTGCAGCAAAAAAAGTTCTGTTGACTCTTTAATAGCCTCTTTTGAAAGTGTTTCTGCTTGTTCTGTAGACACCTTTGTAGAGCGAGTAATTTCACCAAATTGAGGTTTATTGGTTGTTACGTACTCGCGCAGCTGAACCAAGAATCGTTTAACTTGTTCAACATCTGGTACATCCAAATATCCGTTGACTCCAGTATAAATAGTAGCTACTTGCTCTTCCACCGATAATGGGGCTGACTGAGACTGTTTAAGCGGCTCACGCAATCGCTGGCCCCTAGCTAACTGATTCTGAGTAGTCTTATCGAGATCAGAAGCAAATTGTGCGAAAGCCTCTAATTCTGCAGATTGTGCTAATTCCAATTTCGATTTGCCAGCCACTTGTTTCATAGCTTTGATTTGAGCCGCGGAGCCTACTCTAGATACAGAAATCCCTACATTGATTGCTGGTCGAATCCCAGCGTTAAATAGGTCTGCTGATAAAAATGTTTATCCATCGGTAATAGAAATAACATTGGTAGGAATATAAGCTGAGACATCTCCCGCTTGCGTCTCAACAATGGGTAAAGCCGTCATGCTACCTTCCCCCAATTGGAGACTCGACTTAGCCGCTCTTTCTAAAAGACGAGAATGTAAATGAAAAACATCTCCCGGATATGCTTCTCGCCCAGGTGGTCTTCTTAATAACAAAGACATCTGTCGATAAGCCTGGGCTTGTTTAGAAGGATCGTCGTAAATAATCAGGGTATGCTGCTTGCGATACATGAAGTATTCAGCTAAAGCTGCTCCTGTATAGGGAGCGAGATATTGCAGAGTGGCTGGAGAATTTGCGGTCTCGGATACTACAATGGTATATTCCATGGCACCGCGATCTTGAAAAGTGTCGACTACCTGAGCCACGGACGAAGCTTTTTGACCAATGGCTACATAGACGCATATAACATTTTGACCTTTCTGGTTCGAAATTGTATCTGTAGCTACTGCTGTTTTACCAGTCTGTCTATCGCCAATTATCAGTTCTCGTTGACCACGACCTATAGGGATCATCGCGTCGATAGCAATAAGACCTGTTTGCATAGGTTCGTACACGGAGCGTCTCGAAATAATCCCTGGAGCGGGGGATTCAATTGACCTAAACTCAGAAGCTGGGATTTGACCTTTTCCATCAATAGGTTGGGCCAAGGCGTTTACAACACGACCTAAAAACGAGTCACTGACTGGTATCTGGGCAATCTTTCCCGTCGCTCTTACAGAACCTCCTTCTTGTATGGTTAAACCATCACCCGTCGGTACAGCCCCAACATTATCAGATTCCAGATTCGGAGCGATGCCTACTGTACCGTCCTCGGATTCCACCAATTCGCCAGCCATTACTTTGTTGAGGCCATGGATACGAGCAATTCCATCTCCGACTTAGAGTACGGTGCCAATGTTAACAACCTTTACTTCTGGGACATACCCTTCGATTTGCTTGCGAATAATGCTGCTAATTTCGTCAGGTCGGATGTTTATTACCATTTTTTGCCGAAAAATCTTACTGGAAGAGAGAGGGGTGAAAATGAAACCTGTTCCATACTGAAATGGAGGCTAATAGTGAAGCTGCGACTAATTGGATTTGCTTCCCATGGCTCTCAGCAGACCAATGTGGTAATCAATCATTCGTAGATGCAGTTCATTATCCAAACGACTATTCAAGCTTTGCAGAGCCCTTTCGGACGCTAGTCGAGAAACTTGCTGCCGAACCTGCTCAATTGCGCGTTGTTTCTCGAAGCGAATCGCATAATTTTTACTATCTTCCAATCCTTTTAAATCTTCGTCAGCTGCCTCAACGAGATCCCGCTGTTCCCTGTCCATCTGCGTAAGCCCGTTGATGCGGATTTCATCCGCTTTAACTTTTGCTTGTTGCAGGCGAATACGAGCCTTCTGAAGTTTTTCAGTAGCTTCTTTTTGACGCTCCTCCGCATCCCGAATTGTGTTCAAAATTGTTCTTTCACGATTTTCTAAGAAATTGATCAATGAAAGTGGATTAAAAATCTTTGATTCTCGAAGACTAATGATCTCTTCCCAAACCGAACATGGATTTTTCGATCCATTCGGCTTTCCTGCCCGCCTCTTCCGGTGTTCCGAGAAGTTGGAAGAATCTAACAGGCAATGTTTTCACGCACGGGCTCGCCTCCTTTCTTTCTTTCTCTATTGACCATTATCATCTCGAATGGGCTTAGATGAAATAATCAATATTTGAAGGAGATTGAGGGCTCTCCCAAATAATTATTCAATTCTATTTGAGAGTCGCTTTTTCCGAATAGTATTCATCTTGTATAGGTTGTCTATTAAGCAAATTGAACGAGATTTAGCTAAATTGGCTCCGCTATCTATAAATCTACCTATAGAAATATTTATCTCGAAGAGTAGTAGAAATCGAAGTATTCTCGATACGAGTGTCATATACCGAGTGATGCGTTTTCAATCGCGACTTGGATTACACGATGGGGGAAAGAAAACCCCAATTTTGCTAAGACTTTAAGCTATTCTATTTGGCTTTAACCATATTGATGACAGTCCCGAGAATTGGTCGATAGGAATCGAAGTTTCATCGATTACACGGAATGCTCCGGTTCTTGCATAACATTCATTTACAAGGAATTCGTCGGGGTTTTGCACCTCCTCCTGATTCGGGTGCAACTGAAGAAACCAGTTATCCCATTCGGATATACGACTCGCACACACTCCCTTTCCGTAATAAAACAATATACCCAGTACCAAAATTAAGTTAATCAGGTTTGTCTCCAAGATATTGGTATTTAAACCAATACTTGCGGCGAGAGTCCAATAACTCGAGGGAGCGGCGATCTCACTTACACTTCTCGTATTCCTTTCCCTCCTGGAAGGTTTTACAAAATTTAAGCAACTTCTGGTCCGGCCTAAAAAAAAGTAATTGACTTCGAAGTTCGAAAAAGAAAATTGCGGCAAAGACGATACTTTCCAAGTTATTAATTTTGGCAACTGATATTGGTGTATCCTATTTACTGAAATATAAATAGTTTTTTTGTACAAAGAGAGGGGTTGCAAAAAATTGTGGTAGGGACTCGACTCGCTGGTAGATGAACCAACAACTCCCGCGGCCCCCCCCCAAATTAGCTGTTCATCATTGATTTGAGAAGAGTTTTAGAAAAAAAAAGGGGGGGGTACACCCAACTATCTTTTATTCCCAATAAAAACAGGTTGAACAGACGGATTTGCAAATAACGGGGCTGGAGCTACAACTAATCCATAAATTGTCAAAGCTTCCATGAAAGCCGAACTCGATAATGAAGTACCTCGTATCTTACCTTCCGCTTCTGGCTGTCTCGCAATACCCTCGACTGCCTGACCCGCGGCAGTGCCTTGGCCGACACCGGGACCGATTGAGGCGAGGCCTACAGCTAACCCAGCAGCAATAACAGGAGCAGCAGAAATCAATGGGTTCGTATTAGTCTCCTCCGATTTTATTTACGTTAATCAATATTGTTTCATTGGGTGTTAGCTAGACCCGGCGCGATAAAGACTTCTTAGTGAATGCTAATTGAGAAATCAATTCTACATGGATCTGATCAGAACTATTAATATGATGCAACACCCGCATACTTAATGTCCAGTCTAACTCAGAACAATAATGAAGTAGGGGAAGGAAGTACCTACTTCCCGGTGAATATCGATCGGTACGATTTTATGCCTAATATAATAATTGGATCAAAGAATTTTGAGTATTCGGTAGTTTTGGCAATAATCAGTATCTATCGAAACGCGTCTATCCTAATCTTGGAGGTAAGTAAAATTGAATCCCCTCATTTGATATACTGTGACGTAGCCATAACTGGGACCTAAACCGGCTTAAATCAAGTATTTTGTTTTTCTTTGTGAAGCATTCAAACCTGACAGCGGAATTAGAGATATCTCTTTTTCTTTTTAAAAGCTCAAACAGTTCAAATTGAATTGGGAGGACCATGCAGGAGTCCTTAGCCCCTCCCCCCACTATTCCTGTCGCTACTCGGAGTGGGGGAGGAGATAACACGGGTCTGGTACTGCTGTGTCATGATACCACGGAGACGGTTTCTCTCACTACAGCGACTCAGTGAATGGGTCTCAAAAAGAATTATCTCGCAGTTACATTATTTTTTTGGAATGAGTCGTTCTAATTCTATTAATGATGACCCTCCGTAGATTCTCCAATATAAGCTGCAGCTAAAGTAGCAGAGATTAAAGCTTGTATGGCACTTGTGAATAATCCTAAGAGCATCGTGGGTACGGGAACTATTAAGGGTACTGGAGAAACGGGAACAGCTACTACTAACTCGTCAGCCAAGATATTTCCAAACAGTCGAAAACTAAGTGATGAGGGTTTGGTAGAATCTTCTGAAATATTGATAGGTGGTAGTACCGGAGTCGGCTGTATGTACTTACCGGAATAGCTAAAACCTCTCTTGTGTAAACCTGCATAAGAATGTGCTACTGATGTAAGCAAGGCTAACGCAACAGTGGTGTTGATATCGTTGGTGGGTGCAGCCAACTCTCCATGAGGTAACTGAACAATCCGCCAAGGAAACAGAGCACCTGACCAGTTGGAAACGAAAATAGATAGAAACATCGTTCCAATAAACGGAACCCGGGGACGATATTCCTCTTCCCCCATCTGGGTCCTGGTTAAATCCCTAATAAATTCAAGAACATACTCAATGAAGTTTTGGCTGCCAGTCGGTATGGCTTGCAGATTCCTGGTAGCCAGAATAGGTAGAGCCAACAATATGGCGATGACAACCCGGGAAGTTACAAGAACCTGTGCATGAACTTGGAAGTCTCCTATTTGCCAATAAAAATGTTAACCTACTTCTACACTCGATACTTGATACAGATCATCAATCTCATTAAATTGTAGTTGCTCGATGTGCGTAATACCCCCCTCCCAATAGAGAAATTTATCTAAAATATTCAAGGTGATCACTACATAAATTTTCTAAAAGAGAAAGAGAAGGAGCGGATTATTTCCCGACGAAATTACATAATATTCTCAATTGCGTTATGATTCTTTTGCTACTTCATTGCATATTGTCGGGGTAGTTGTCAGCCCCGCGACCTGTTAATTCACTTCCGGGACCTTCGAGTTTGAACGACCCTCACAAATTGCTAATGTTGGTTTATCTAATATCCGTCGGATTGGGGATCGCGCATCGTCATTGCCAGGAATTGGAATATCTACAAGATCCGGATCGCAGTCTGTATCAACGACACAAATTGTGGGAATACCCAGGATAATACATTCTTTAAGAGCGATAGATTATTCGTGTTGATCAGCAATTGTCGCAATATCGGGTGAATCTGACATATATTGAATTCCGCCTAAACATTTTTTTAATTTAAATAATTATTTTCTCAAAGTCGCTGCCTCTTGCTTCGGAAGTCAATCAAACCCTCCTGTATCTTCTCCAGTTTGTAAATATTGAAACCTACGAAGACGTGTTTCTGTAGTGAACCAATTTGTTGACGTACCGCCTAACCATTTTTCGTTGACGTAGTGACATTGAGATCTTGTTGCAGCTGATGCTACCAAATCAGCTACTTGATGTTTTGTACCTACCGTTGGGGATTCCTTTCCCTCCGCTGCTGCATCGAATACCAAATCACAGGCTTCAGACGAAAGACGAGCAGTCTGAGTTAGGTCGAGAATATGAACACCCTTCCGTTGTGTAAATATATAAGGTGACATCCTGGGATTCCATTTCTGGGTTTGATGACCGAAATGAATTCCCGCCGCCATCATTCCTTCCGAATCAATATTCCGATTTTTCTGTTGCATCTTCCCCTCAGGTATAAAAAACTGTAAATTCGTTTCATTTTAACTAAACTTATTAAATTATTACAATCTAATGATCAATTTTGTGGGTTGAAATACACGAAAATTTCATTTATTATTGAATCTTCTTTTCTCACATTTCGATATTGAGACAAGGGTGGGATCGATTTAATCCGTTATGAATGACTAAATTGGGATCGAGATCTTGCTTTTCGTAATAAGCGCGTAGACTATTTTTCGTTCTCCAATTTGGGTTCTTGCTACCCCCATTTATTGTCGAATGAAACTCTTTTCGTTTATTCACTTTTAGTTGACAAACAATTTCGGGACTACCCGTTCCAATGGGGACGGCGTCACCAAGAATAACATTTTCTTTCAATCCCTTTAACCGATCAATTCGACCACGGAGAGCAGCTTTAGCCAATACCCGAGTGGTTTCTTGAAGACTCGCCTCTGATAAAAAACTAGTAGTATTGAGGGATGCTTTTGTCATCCCCAGTACAATAGGCTCATAGAAAATCGATCTCTTTAATACGCGATTCATCCGTTCCGCCTGTGACAACTCGACGAGTTCCCCAGGAAAAAAGACATTAGTTATCCCATCTTCCGATGCTACGACCCTTGATGTAAGTTGCCTAATAATAATTTCTAGATGTTTATCGGATATTTGTACTCCTTGAGATTCATAAACTTTCCGAATTTGATCGATTAAAACCAACTGACAGTGTTCCATACTTGTTCCAGCACTTAGGAAGTGGCTCCAGAGGTTCCCGATTAATCTCGTAATACTCCGATTCAACCTCCCAAAAAGATTTTCGATTCTTGCTGGAATAGAAGCAATGGAACGAGACTCCAGCAGCTGTTCAACCTTTGGAAGACCCTGAGTGATATCTCCAGATTTTAATCTATCGTATGGTAATGTTATTGATGTATCTCCCTCCCCAATGATGTCTCCAGAAATCTTATGAGGAATTGCTCCCCGGGTCGCCAAAAGGGTCTTACCTGTTCTGACTAATGAGTAATCCTGGTGAATAGCTATGATCTGACCGGACTGGATACATACACTATTTTTACGAAAGTATCGGCTTCCACTAATTGATAGTCCTAGATTAATTAACAGGATTCCCCGACTAAACAAATTTAGTGGTAAAGAAATTGGCTTGTCCAATAAAAATTTATTTAAAAAAGGGTTTATTGGACATTTCAATATTAATAGATTTTCATCAATCAAATACGAATGTGGATGTTCCAACGCCTGGGTTGAATAATCGACAAAATATTTTTTGACGAGAGAGACTTTACCACTCACTGACGAATGGGGAGGACCTGAAAAAGAGTAAGTAATCCACGAAGTTCCCAATAAACCAACCTCTTCATTTTTGGTTTGACAAGAAGTGAAGTTCGATTTTTTGGATTTAGGCAACTTTTCCTCAACATTCAGATTTAGAAAATTTTTTGAAGGAGATTCATATTTAGAACTCACTAAAATGTTTTTTGGACTCCCGTCGATCTGGGCGAAATCATCTCCACCTGATTCCGAGCCATGAAAATATTCCCTAATTTCTTCTTCGTAGTTATTTTGGTCTGAATCAGCAAATAAAAAAGTACGAGAGAAGTTGAACGGTGACAAAATCAAGAAGGATGCACCTCGTTCTGACACCGAATGAACAGTACCCTCATATTTGGGCACTAATTCGTTACGACTGTTGGATAAATCAACTTGAATAAGAGATAAATCGTCGACAGACACCGATTTTTTGGAAACCCGATTCACCCCGACCCTTCGTGTGGGGGGAGACACCATCGAATTCACCTGGAGAAAAGTACTGAGGAGATTATTTATTTTTATGTTGGTGAGAGATAAATAGTTCTTTTTCGTAGGAAGAGTCTCGTGGAAATATCTTTGCCACCCAACAACTAAACAAGTTTGAACTAATTGAATACTTGTGTGGTTAATTCGTTCAATTTCCTCACCATTTCTATAGAAGATACATAGAAGGGTTTCAGCTTTTGCGCACCTTTGCGTCTTCGGTTTGTCAGGGCAAAAAACTGTTTGCACCAAAGAATCGTTAGATACGTTGTACTCGATAACTGGTCTTACCAGGACAGAAGTCTTTCTTTTCCTGTAAAGCGTAACTGATTGGAGGTAAACCCAATCCCTCGCTTTAATTCCATCAAGAATTGTATTGCCTGGCGGTATTAGATTATCACCTCGCTTGGGTCTACTAGTTGCCTTTTGGGGGTTTTGAATATATCCAGGTAAAATTTTTACCGCAATGTTATTTGTTGGTTTTTTTTCGATTCGGATCAATCCACCTACTTTACTGATGATAGTATTAGTTATTCGTGCACCTTCCTCTACAATAGTATTGTTTGTTACCAAAATAGACGATGGAGGTTCAGATATAGCATAAGCCTCTTCGGGAATTAGAAAGAAATTGCCTCCTTTGACTATTCTATAGCATGAGCTGGAAGTCCCTCTTTTCGTCCCACCGTCACCAAATCTATTTTTACTAATAGGTTCGACTTCTATAGTTCCATATCTTATGACTCCCGAAACACCAGTTTGATACTCAGAGTTTTGATAGACGGCAAAGATATTCCTTTCATCCAAAATGCTGTTTAATTGAACATCAGTATTTGCAAAATATAATTCACTAAGGTTTTCTTGGCGTCGTTCCAACAACAAAGAAACCAATTTCTTTTTTTCGGCCCGATCCACTCTGGTATTAGAAAGAATGGAGTTAGATACTGGGGGTTCTGACCAATTTGAAAAACACTTTGGATCAATTCCAAATTCTCGGATCCCTTTTTGAAAAATTCCGTAATTGGACTCGGCGCCGTCAACCTCTTCTTCACCAAATTGTTCGGAGTAATTGTGTCTCCATTCAATGGAGTGGGGTTTGATACCGATTCTATCCTGATCTTTGTGACACAAATAGTTTTTAGCGGAATTGCTAGAAGCTCCTGAAAGAATCCGGATATGACCCGCCTCGCTTACGACACGAATGGGATTGTCTATGCAATCACGGACGTGCCACACAAACCTGCTCCAGTGAATTTCCCCTTTGATATTTGGATAGATGGATTTTTGAATACGTTCCTTAAGGGGAAACTCCTTGGCTCGTACTTCCGCAATGATTTGCTGCGATTCAACATACTGACCGTTCCGAATCATAAGTAGACTTTGGGCTGGGATGACAAAATTATGTACATCATCACAACTTCTGATACTAATAGGTAGATCATTTCGACACATCCAAGCAGGATGCCCATGTCGCGTACGTGTGGGATGGACCAACCTCTCATCGGAATTAATAAGTCCATTAAACGGAATTCGTACATATTCTGCGATATCACCCGTAAATACTCCACCTGTATGAAAAGTTCTTGATGTTAATTGAGTTCCCGGTTCTCCAATTGATTGACCTGCGATGATACCAACGGCTTCACCTAATTCTACTAAATCGTAATGAGCGAGACTCCAACCGTAACGCAACTGACGAATCCAGAAAATGCTTTTGCATGTCAAAGGAGATCTTACATGTATCGGCTGAGCCGATGCAACTAAGTTACTAGCTAGTCCATCACTGATGTCTTGATTACGGGTGGCAACACATCTGACATCCCAATAGACATTATCTGCCAACACACGCCCAACCAATCTTTGATACGATATGGTTCTAATAGATCCTCCTTTTTCTTCAATGATATTCAGCAAAGTGATACTTTTGGTAGTTTCACAATCCTTTTTGCGTACAGCAATGTGTTGAACAACTTCGACCAGTCTACGTGTTAGGTATCCAGCGTCTGAGGTTCGCACGGCGGTATCCACAACCCCCTTGCGGGCACCATAACAAGAAATGATATATTCCGTCAGGGATAATCCTTCGCGCAGGTTTCTTCGGATGGGTAGATCAATTACTTGCCCTCGAGGATCCGACATCAATCCCCTCATGCCAAGCAACTGATGGACTTGGGATATACTCCCCCGGGCCCCTGAAAAAGACATCATGTGAACTGGATTCAAAGGATCGATCATCTTGAAACTTGGATTCATTTCTCGTTTTGAACATTCACTTGTAGCATACCAGGCTTCAATTGATTGACGTAACTTCTCTACGGCATGCAGACTTCCAAAATGGTAATGCTGCTCCGATACGTAACCTTATTTCTCCGCGTCTTGTACAAGCCACCCTCTGGATGGTACTGCTAAGAGGTCGTCGATGCCCGATGAGACAGATGCTTTTGTAGCCTGTTGAAAACCCAAAATCTTAACTTGATCCGGAATATTTGTTGTAGATGCGATTCCAAAACAAACGACTAACTTACCGATAAGTCGCCTCATCGCAACCCTATCCATCGTCTTATTGCAGAAAGGTAATTCAGTTTGATCCGCCATTATAGAAACCTCAACTTCATATTTTTTTAATCCAATAGCATTTATTAACCAATAAAGTGAGTTGAATTGATTTATTAATTCATTTAGTAACTATAAAAAAAGCTTTCTCATTCTTCATTACTCCGGTTATATCTAGATTGTGTTACTGGACCTGGTACAGAAGAAGTACCATAGGAAGAAGAAGCTTTCGATACACCTTGCATCGCTTCCTTTAACTGCTGATTGAATAAAATGCGACCAGCCGTTGTAAGTACATACATACTTAAGACATATCCTTTCCTACACCTTCTAATTCGGTAATTATCATAGGAGTGAGGAGAGGTTCCTAGGGATTCATATTGAGATTCAGTAGGTAATTCACGAACTTTCGAACTAATCATTTGCAAATTAATTTCCCATCGAAGCCACAAGAAACTACAGAAATCAATTTGATTCAATTCCTTAGCTCTGAGTATGTCGTAATAACTACCGAAATGAGGTATTCCGGTGGAGTCAACGTCACCCCCGTCTACGAAAACAGAATGTTTATTTCCATAAATTCCTTGCTTATTCTCAATTGTTAGTACGTAAAGACCGAGAAGCATGTCTTGACTAGGCACAGATACGGGATCGCCCGTAGCGGGGGATAGTAAATTTATGTGCGAAAACATCAGAAGACGAGCTTCAATCTGAGCTTCGAGAGATAATGGCACATGAACTGCCATCTGATCGCCGTCAAGATCTGCGTTAGACCCCCCACAAACCAATGGATGCAAACGAATGGCGCGTCCTTCTATTAAGATGGGTTGAAACGCCTGTATACCCAACCTATGCAAAGTAGGTGCTCGATTCAACAATACGGGATGACCTTGCATAACTTCTCGAAGAACTTCCCATATAATGGGGTCTTTCTTCCGTATCATACTCTTAGCAGCTCGTAGATTACAAGCGAGATGCCATCCAATCAAATTACGAATTACAAAGGCTTGAAAAAGTTCAATTGACATTTCTTGAGGTAATCCACATTGATGTAATGAGAGAGATGGACCTACCACAATAACGGAACGACCTGAATAATCGACCCGCTTCCCGAGCAAATTCTCACGAAATCGTCCCTCTTTGCCCTCAATAACCTCTGAAAATGACTTATAGGGTCTGTTATTAATATCTCTCATCGGTTGCCCGCGTATACCACTGTCAGTGAGAGCATCTACGGCTTCTTGAATAAGTCTTTTCTGGCAAACAATTAATCCCTCGGGTGTAAATTCACTTCCCGATAGAAATTCAACAAGAGTATTATTTCGATGAATCACCTTCCTATGAAGCTCATTAAGATCAGAAGTAACTAATTCGCCTTCATACAATTCAACTATTGGTCTCAATTCAGGCGGAAGAACTGGCAAAAGATCTAAAACCATCCATTCTGGTTTTAAATTCGTCCGTAAGAAATCTTTGGCTAATTTCATCCGTCTGACCAGAAGATCTTTCCTCCTTTGAATTGTTCGATCTTCCCATTCATTCCCAACAGGTCTTTGCTTCGCTAGTACCTGCCACTCCAAATATGCACGATCCATAACACTTTGCAGATCCAAGCTAGCTAATCCTTTTTTGACGGCGTCTCCCCCAGTAGCGATTTCATTCCCTTGAAGCGTTTCAAAATTTCGAGTAGAAAAAAAAATGGGAAGTATGTTTCTCCAGGATCGATCTTCGTAATTGAATAAACCCCGCAATCTTAATAGAGTGGGCCTCTCGGCCACGGGCCTAGCAAGAAAAAGATTGGGATAGGTCGGATGATATCCCCCCCCCCTCAGAATCGGACACGAGTGTTTCCTCTCATCCGGCTCAAATAACTATTACTAAGCTTAAAACTTAGATAATTTGACGTCTCTAAGACGCGATAATCCCACCTCATCAAAGATGAAGTAGTTGCTCATTACTCGAGTTTCAATTTGTCTTTTTCGAGTAGTCTCGACCCCTCCGTATTGAACGATCCACAAAAAAAAGTGTTTATTACACTTTTTTTTTTTATTTGGTCGTAGATTGGAGATATTTTCCTTGTTTCTGATGCGATCACTTTCCCCTTTGGGTTTCCACTCCACTTCGATGGCTATCAATTGATTTGAAAAGTCGATGCGATGATTAGATTTCCATAACCATATCTAGAAAATAGTTTGTTATTAACAGAAGAAAAAAAAAGAAGAGGATCGTGCTAAAAAACACTTAATTTTTTTTCTATCAACTGAAATAAAAATGTTTATTACGAAGCCCAATCTATGGATTTTTTACCAAAAATTAACCATGGAAGAAAGCCCTCAGTCTGTACGCGGTACTGTGTATCCCGAGTTACGCCATATTCCTCGGCGCGAGGAACATGTCGGTTAGAGGCTTTCCATTGCTGCATGGAATGACAGATTCTAGTCAATCTGTGATGATCGACACATATCATCGAGTCACGCATCGCAATATACTGGGCTTTCTGGTTCTTTAAGAGGTTTGGCAGGTGGATTTGCAATATAACTGGGGATTCGTTTTGAAAACCATACGTGGGTTACCGGACACGCAAGTTTGATATATCCCATTCGGTATCTCCGAACCCGGGAATCGGTAAACTCGACTCCGCAATGCTTGCGAAAATTGAAATATTCCCCTTCGTTATCGACAGATCGGTAATTTCCACAAGCACAGACTCCGCTCTTTATGGGCCCGAATATCCTTTCACAAAATGAGCCATCTCTCTCTGGTTTATGAGTCTTGTGATGCAACGTGTAAGGTTAATCGACTTGCCCAACGACGTCTCCATTAGGTAACTCCCTCTCAGCCCAACTGCGAATCTGTTCGGGAGAAGCCAGTCCAATCCGAAGTTGTTTATAATTAGTTCGATGAATCATAATAGAAAAAGTTTTGATTGATTTTTCATAAAAGAAGTTTCGATTAGGTATCAAATGCTTTCACTCTCTCTCCCCAAATCTTCTTCAAGTATAAAACTGTGCTCCAGGTTTAAGCCCATGCATCGTAACTCTCGAACTGGCAATCGGAAAGACTCTGGAACGGTATTGGGTTTATGAACAGGTTTTCCGGTCATAATTGCACTAGGTACTTTGTAACGAGCCTGAATATGATCTGATTTAATTGTAAGCATTTCTTGCGACGTGTAAGACACGCCAAAACCCTCCGAAGCCCAGACTTCCATTTCTCCAACTCGTTGTCCCCCTCGCCTGGATCTCCCCTTGAGAGGCTGCTGCGTAACAAGTGCATAGGGTCCGCTGGATCGTGCATGAATTTTATCATCGACCTGATGAATCAATTTCATTATATAGGCTTTTCCAATAGTAATAGGTTGCGCGAAGGGATTACCAGTCCGTCCGTCGATCAATCGGCTCTTTCCAGGGTGGTCGGGTTCAAATAACCACGGATTATGACTACTTACACTTGCTCTGTAAGGTTCTGAGAATACTAGTTTTCTAGAAGCTTCCCGTTCGTATCTTTCATCAAGGGGTACTATACGGTAATGGGTTTCTGGAAACTCCCCGGCTAACCCGAGTAGGCATTCGAAAATCTGTCCCACATTCATTCATGAAGGTACTCCTAAGGGACTTAATATCATATCGACTGGTGTACCATCTTGCAGATAGGGCATATCCTGTCTGGGTAATACTTTTGACACAATACCCTTATTTCCATGTCTACCAGCTACCTTATCACCTACTTGTATCTTACGTTTCTACAATATATAGATATGAATGACTTCTGAATCGTTAGAGGTATCGTCTTCGGGGTAGACCCACCCGACGTCAATGACTCGACCTTTTCCACCAATAGGAACTTTCAGACAACTTTCTCTTGCGTTAACTAGTTGTATACCAGAAATGGCTTGTAACGATCTCCCTTCTGGAGCACGTGATGAACCCGCCCCCTCTTGAGGCGTTAATTTGCCTACCGAAACATCTCCCGCCTCTACCCAAGATCCCGATTCTACGAGCCCATTATCATCCAGATGTCGAAGTGCATGACTATCCAATTGAGGTATTTGTTTAGTAACCTTTTCGGGGCCCTGATTTGTCGCACAAACCTCAACCTCATATCTTTCGATGTGAAAAGATGTAGAAATATCTTCGTATATCGAGCATTCGCTAATCAACACTGCATCTTCAAAATTGTATCCTTCCCACGGCATGTAGGCTACTAATATATTTCTACCTAGAGCTGATTCTCCCCTAACAGTTGCTGCCCCATCCGCTATGACTTCCCCGCTTTTCGGTAGTTCTCCTGGCGAAACCGTGGACTTTTGATGTATACAGGTATTGTTGTTAGAACGCTCATATATCTTTAATTTGTTATTTGTAACGCGTAAAATTTTTTCATCGCTTGTCGCTTCATGAATTGTAGATAGTTCGATTCTATTCCCATCAATATATTGAATTTATCCTTCTTGTCCGGATACAGCTACACTTCCCGAATCCAAAGCTACTTAACTCTCTAACCCAGTCCCTACAATGCATCTATCCGGCTTAACCAGTGGAACCGCTTGACGTTGCATGGTGGAACCCGTTAAGGCGCAGTTCGCGTCATTATGCTCAATGAATGGAATAAGAGAAGCTCCGATAGAAAAATAATGTAGAGGATGAATGCTTCGGAAATCAACTTGTTCCCAAAGAACGCTGAGAAATTCTTGTTGATATCGAACCGGTACGAGTTCCTTCTCCCTAGTCCTCCAGTCGGATATTAATGAATTTTCAGTGGCTACTCGGTAGTAATCATCTTCAGTAGGGGATGAATCGACTAAATGCTCTTCCTCAAATGATTCCGACATTTTTGGGTACGGGCTCTGCAAAGATCCGGAGTTGCTAACTTTTGCCTGAATAGCTAGTGATGAAATGAGGCCAGCATTCATACCTTCCGATGTTTCGATCGGGCATATCCGACCATAATGACTAAAATGAATATCTCTAGCTTGAAAACTGGCAGTTCGCCGTGTCAACCCGCCAGGACCTACAGAGCTTAATCTTCGTTTATGAACCATTTCTGATAATGGATTAGTTTGATCTAGAAATTGCGACAGGGGGTGCGAACCAGAAAACTCTTTGAAAGTTGCTATTACTGGCGCAGGTGTCACTAATCCCCGAGGAGTTATTGCGCGTTTGCGCCTAACGGCTCTAGAGAGATTTTATCGAATCGAATTCTCCAACCGGTTTGAAGCCAATTTCAATTGTTCTTGAGGCAAATCCGCTACAGATCGAACACGTCGATTTTTCAAGTGATCTATATCATCAAGGTTGCCCATTCCGTAGCTTATTTCTATTGAGTGATCCGCGGCTGCTAATACGTCTTGGGGTAGCAAAAAATGTTCTGTTTCGGGTACATCAAGAGTTAGTTTGATATTTAGGTTTCGCCGGCCAATCCGCCCCAATTCGCGTCTATGCTGAAAAAACCTCTTCTATAATTCCTTGAATATCGATTCTGAAAATGTTATATCCGCGTCTGTAGCGGAGTATGGGTGTTTGTAAAGTTCTGCTATAGCATCCTCCGACGATTCAACAGCCCCCTTGTGTTTTTTTAAAATGTTTGAAAAAATCTTAGGGTAACGGACATTTTGCAAAATATCTTTTTTGCTTAACCCCATAGCTATTAATAAGATCAGAATGGATATTTTTCGCTTCTTGCTAATACGAACCCATATTTTATCTTTCCTATCCATCTCTGGCTTAAATCTCCCTCCCCGATCCGAAATTACGGTGCTGGTATATGCAGAAACTCCTTTTTGATCCGATTCCCGGTTGTAGTAAATACCGGGACTTCTCAGTATTTGATTAACTAAAACTCTAGCGATGCCATTAATAATGAACGTCCCTTTGGAATTCATCCAAGGAATAGATCCGAGCCGTACATCTTCTTCTTGTACTACTCGATCTTCTCTGCGAGTCAATTAAACTGGTACATATAGATCGGCTGAATATGTAACACATTGATACGCGGCGTCTCTCTCTTCGACTGAAGGTTCTGCCAATTGGTACTGTTTACTGATAGATCAGAATTCAACTTCCTTATCTGTATCTTCAATTTTCGGAAAATTTTCAAGTTCTTCAAGTAATCTTTCGTGGACGAAACGACTAAATCCTTCGAATTGAATTCGTGCGAGTTCTGGTAGTACGGGCATATTTCTATCTCCTCCTAATGAAGTGATACATCGAGACTCATCCTCAAGTAAAATATATGGACTAGAGTCCCTTACCTTTGTCTATGTATATAACAATTTTCATATCAAAGTAATTTGCAACTTATTGTCTTCTTCTAGGCTTTTTTCTCCATTCTAGTAAAAAAAAGTAGGATGGCAAATAAAAAACAAGTGTGAAGAGAGCTATACGCATACTTCAGAAAAGAATTTCTGCTAAAGAAAAATCTTTTTAATGAGCTGCAAACAGAAAACGTCTGCGCGTAACCTATGTATTTTTGAATTAAACAGATAATTCTATGATGAATTTGGTGAAAATACTTAAGTATCCGAAGATATGGCAACACTCGATAGGATAATAAGGGATACCTAACAGTAAAAAAAGGGGGGGGGTTTTGCAATTATATCATATCAGTAATTTCGATTGCCAGGAAAGCTTGAAAGAACAGACATATGTCCCTCTTTTCGGAGATAGGAATCTCGGTATTCTTTGTTATTTCTTGGTTTGAATGTGTAAAAAGGCTATTCACTAAAAAAAATTAGAAATTGAAAACACTTTACGCTTACTACAATTTTTTTTTTTCATTATTTCTATCATCATCCCCTAAACAGATCGTTGACTGCGAAGCAGTTGCTACATAGACTCCAATTAAATGGATTCTTGGGATTGTAGTTCAATTGGTTAGAGCACCGCCCTGTCAAGGCGGAAGTTGCGGGTTCGAGACCCGTCAATCCCGATATATTCTAATGAAACGCTGCAATTAAACCTATAGCCTCGGGCTTGTTGGGTCGAGCTGGATTCGAACCAGCGTAGGCGTCGCCAGCGGATTTACAGTCCGTCCCCATTAACCACTCGAGCATCGACCCTTAAATTTGAACATTTTGGTTTCGCCTCATAAGGTTACCGGTTGATTCACCCCTTGTATTTTAACAAGTTGAATTTGACCTCTATCTATTTTCTTTGGATGAGAGTCAATAAGAAAATAGGAATAGATTTATTGATTTGATTAACAGGTTCTCAAAAAAGCGAATACCCCCAGGGGAATTCGAATCCCCGTCGCCTCCGTGAAAGGGAGGTGTCCTGGGCCTCTAGACGATGGGGGCCCGATTACCTGCTAGAAGCATAGGGTATTCTCTATGAGTTGTCAATCTGGAGATACTAATAATGAACTAACTAGAAAACCAATTTTTTTTAACACACTAAAATTAGATTAATCATTTGAGTAATTTTTTAACATCCCTTGCCTCTCTAAAATTAGAACAATTAATCAATTAATTTGAAACGGAAGCGTCATAAGTAGGCTGCTACTGCGGAGAAGCAAAGAATAGGTATTCTCGAGATTTCATTTCATGATATACTATATAATCGATATTGAAGATTTGACTTCAATACTTTTTTCTCTCCGACTAACCAAAGGTATTTCATTCGGTCGACCCGACTAATTACAAGTAGACGGTTCACAATAGAGTCCGAGAGTTCTTCGCGATGGGAGGAACCGCTCGAGCCATTCCCCAATTAATGATTTGAACTATTAATACGGAAGTAAATATTCTCGCGTTCGTAGCCACCGCACTTTTTATTCCAATCCCAACAGCTTTTCTACTTATTCTCTACATCCAAACGGCCGCTCAGAATAACTAGTAATTGGTAATTCAATGAATTACCAACTTGACTATCAATTTGTTAATAATTCTTCGTATGCAATAACCAATAGAAAAAAGAGGGGGTATAGGGGAAGGCTTTGTCTCTTTTTCACAAAATTGAGTCGGGTGTAAGTATTCCGTTCCCGACGAAGTTACGGAGCTATGCAGCTATTGCTATTTCCTACTTAACGAAATTTCCTACTTAGCTTTTTTTTTTTTCTATTTTTCTAACAAGCATCACCTATTATTTTCTTTTCAAATGAAATTTCCAAAAATTGATAGATCATAAACTGATCTATCAATTTTTACTTCTCGTTAAATTACTATTGCTATAGCTTCTTACGAAGTGCTTCCTACGAAGCTGGATTCCGCCCAACTCTAAATATTGGGTTAGCAGTCGGAAGTACTTCCTTCGTATACCTCTGTAAAAAAAAAGAGGGATCAACCCAAGCGAAGGGGAGTGAGTTATCCAGAGATATGACCTTAAGTGTACGCCAAGTGTCCATTCCAAAACGGTTTTCCGTTCCGGACGCAATCCTAATACCGGACGAAAGATTTGAAGCCTAAACCAACAGCGGAATAGACTAACAGCAGAGATCTATTGTTTTTAGTAACGAAAAGAAAAATCAGTCTATCTATTATTAAATTAATGCAACCCCTTACTTCAGTTTTTGAAACGAGGGAGAAAAGAAATAGAATTGGGCTCAATGGAACCTCCCAATCAAGATATTTGCTTCTTTTTCTTTAAATCCATTTATTTTTTTCTAACCTACCGCTTCTTCCTATTTTAAAAGAAAATTTGAACATATTTCTGTATGTAAAACTAACACTTAGAAATATCAACTTAGGAATATTTGTGTCTTTTTGCATGCGATGTATCTAGCAAACTAGATAAAAAAAAAACAGCATTGGAATAGGAGAAATAAGAGGTAGAAACCATCGGCTTATTCGAACTATTTGATTAATTTTCTATTCGACGTGATGGCAAAAGTTATCCCCCTTCGGAACTTTTTACCTGAATCCCATTTTGTTGGTGTCCAAAATAATTTCAGGCTGAACTGCGCCATTTTGTTTTCGACTCCTGATATGATACTGTGGACCCGCACAACGTATGTACATACTAATTTGTTTCAGGGAGGGAATAAACAGGTACTTGAAAACTGAAAATTTCTAAAATTAAGTCCTACCAACATGTAACAAAAATTACGAGCGAGGGGAGAAAGAGGTATTTGAGGAAGAAACAGCTATACCGCGTGTCTTTACTGAGAAACACGTTTTAGGGCGGCGAGAACACAAATTGGTGGTCTCGCCACAACGACCTGCATCTTTTGAATCAGACTAGTAAAGTACCGGTTCGTCGTTTATCACAACCCACTTCTTCCCCGAACTACAAGTGAAAGGGAGAATGTAAAAATCACCGTCGGGGCAGCCCAAGCTATAGTAACTAAGTCCGTAGTTATAATTCCTATCTTTTCATTCTCTCAATTTTTACTACTTACTAAATATTTATAAGTCCAAATGCAAGTCAAAGCTTGAAAAACTTCGAAACAAGCTGTCAATGAGGATCAGACACCTGCTTGGTAGCATACCTCAGTAACAAAAAATAGTGAGTATGTAAAGACTGTTTTTTTTAATGTTAATCGTTGTTGTTTCCTCCCTCCAATATCTTGGAGATTCGGACTTTCAAATTAACAATTAATGCTATACTTGATCGGGATTGTCTATGCGCAGCCGCATCGAGACACATGAAATGTGATAGGCTATAACAAACTATAGAGCATCTCAACCTGTATCCGATTTAAGTGCAACAGACAATCCCTGGGAAAACCTATCCAGATCAATAAATCTAAGTAGATATAGATCTACTTACATACATTGGTTTTCTTGTTAGGCGACACCCAGATTCGAACTGGGGAATTAAGGATTTGCAGTCCTCCGTCTTACCACTTGACTATATCGCCCTTCTCTGACCTGACCCATCGTGGCCGACGCCGTCTGGAAAAAAATCAACTGATTCGGTCCAGAGTGTTCAGCAGCAAGTAAATTATATCGCTGATAAGTATACTATCGAGTGGAGATATTAGCAAGTGGCTTATTTCCCTAATATACTCACCCCTAGATGCATCTACTACCGAAACCGTTTTCTTGACGTATTTAATCTATTCTGAGATTCCATTAAAAAACCCGAAATTGCGCAGAAACAAATTGATCTCTCCACTCAGTTTTCAATCTTAATATACGATTTGAAATCACTTACTTATTAACCCGTTCTATTGTTTTCTATGAGATAGGCGGATAGCGGGAATCGAACCCGCGTCATCTCCTTGGCAAGGAGATATTTTACCATTCAACTATATCCGCGCAACTTGTTATCTTATTTTACACCGCAGTATGCACCTAATACCTAATAAACTTGCAAATTTAAGTGTCTAGCTTCTATTTAGAAGACAATGAATTTATTACGTTTGGTAGGACCTCAAAATTTAAATCAAAGCGATTCAAAATGAAATATATGTAATAGCCCCTTTCTGCAAAGAAAAATTTGCTTCATTTGGTGTCCCCACCCGTAACGAGAAATTACGAGGGGAGGAACCGAAGCAGGAGATTCCTAAGAGATGAAGGAGTTGGGTATACCTACTGAAAAAACTGATCCAATCCATAATGAAGCCCCTGAAAAAACGATATTTTTGTTGCTAGACCAGCTGCCGGGGGATGCAAACGCGACGGGCACACCAACAACTAGTAAGAATGAGATAGCAATTAATGCAAATAAAGCCAATTGAAAAGCGATAGTCATAATTCTGATTCCCTCCACATAAGAAATGGGTTGTTCGTACCATTTGATCCCCATCCGACGGGGCTCTCGCCTTACCAAGCCTTTGTTGACGCGGAGCAAACACCTCTTTTTTTTGTACTAACTTAAATAGTATAAGATACTCGTCGAGTAGAGGTTAGTTTAAACCCCGCCATTCGGGATGGTTAATTGCAGCGACTCCGAGATCAAAATTATTCCTACTATGTATCTTTCGGAGTATAGATAAACCCCGACAGGAAAAAAATATCTATCTAGATAGATATGAATGTATTGAAATTGATGACCTTATTGTCTAAAAGACGTAATAGATATCTCCAGATGTCGGGTAAATAATCTGCCTCCTTGGGAGAGATGGTCGAGCGGTTTAAGGCTCCAGTCTTGAAAACTGGCATGGCGCTGAAATGTCATCGAGGGTTCGAATCCCTCTCTCTCCTACTACTTATATCAAATAGCAACGGACGGAAGAACCGATGGTTACTAATAATCTTCTAAAACAATCTCTTAAAAAAGAGAGAGAGAAAAAAATACCTTGGTAGTATCTGCCGCCAGCTGATGAGATCTATCTATCTATTTAGATAGAGCTATTTAGATAGATAGAGTTTAGTTTACCCGTTGTTCACTCCTTTTTCTTCCCCGTGTTATTCAACAAATGTTTCCAAGTTTTAATTCAGGGGTGTCATAGAAAGAACGGGTTCGGTATCGCGGTCAATTCCTTTTTCAAACCCGGCTGCGGCTGCACGAGCCCTACCCGCGTGCCACAGATGACCCACGAAAAAAAAGAATCCTAGAACGAAGTGGGAGGTTGCTAACCAACTCCGGGGAGATACGTAGTTCACGGCATTGATCTCGGTAGCTACTCCACCTACGGAGTTTAGAGAACCTAAGGGTGCATGAGTCATATACTCCGCGGATCGTCGCTCTTGCCACGGTTGTATATCCTTTTTCAACTTACCCAGATCCAAACCATTGGGACCTCTTAAAGGTTCTAACCAAGGAGCACGAAGGTCCCAGAAGCGCATGGTTTCGCCTCCAAAAATAATTTCTCCCGTAGGGGAACGCATCAGGTATTTACCCAAACCAGTAGGTCCCTGAGCGGAACCTATGTTGGCACCGAGGCGTTGGTCCCTTACAAGAAAGGTAAAAGCTTGAGCCTGAGAAGCTTCTGGACCGGTGGGACCATAGAATTCACTGGGATATGCTGTGTTGTTGAACCAGACGAAGCAGCAGGCAGTGAAACCAAAGATGGCAAGGGCCCCCAAACTGTAAGATGAGTAAGCTTCTCCGGACCATACGAAAGCGCGACGAGCCCAGGCAAACGGTTTCGTTAATATGTGCCAAATTCCACCGAAGAGACAAATGGAACCCAGCCATACATGTCCGCCGATAATATCTTCTAGATTATCCACACTTGCAATCCACCCCTCTCCACCAAAAGGAGATTTCAGTAGATAACCGAAGATAACGTTAGGACTTAGGGTAAGATTCGTAATTTCCCTCACATCTCCACCCCCGGGTGCCCATGTGTCGTACAATCCCCCGAAATAGAGTGCTTTGAAAACTAAGAGGAAAGCACCAAGACCTAGTAGTATTAAATGGATACCAAGAATTGTGGTCATCTTATTTTTATCTTTCCAAGTATAACCAAAAAATGGAAAGGATTCTTCCAAAGTTTCGGGTCCGATCAGGGCGTGATATATACCCCCAAACCCCAAAACTGCAGAGGAGATCAAATGGAGTACTCCGGAAACGAAATAGGGAAAAGTATCTGTTACTTCCCCGCCGGGACCCACCCCCCAACCCAGAGTAGCCAAGTGGGGAAGTAGAATTAGCCCTTGCTCGTACATAGGCTTCTCGGATACGAAATGAGCCACTTCAAAAAGATTCATAGCTCCAGCCCAAAAGACAATCAGGCCAGCATGAGCCACGTGGGCGCCAAGCAATTTACCAGACAGATTGATTAGTCGAGCGTTGCCAGCCCACCAAGCAAAACCTGTGGTTTCCTGATCGCGACCACCCAGCGAAAGGGTTCCATTAAAGAGCGTTTCCACGGGGTAAAACCTCCTCGGGGAATACAAGATTTTCGTGGGGCTGATCCTGAGCTGCCATCCAAGCACGGATACCCTCGTTTAGTAATATGTTTTTTGTGTAAAAAGTCTCGAACTCGGGATCTTCTGCTGCACGAATTTCTTGAGAGACGAAGTCGTACGCGCGTAGATTCAAAGCGAGACCAACTACTCCAATAGCACTCATCCATAAACCCGTTACTGGCACGAATAACATGAAGAAGTGTAACCAACGTTTGTTGGAGAAAGCAACACCGAATATTTGGGACCAGAAGCGGTTTGCGGTTACCATAGAATAAGTCTCTTCAGACTGAGTTGGGTTGAACGCGCGGAATGTGTTCGCACCATCACCGTCTTCAAATAGAGTATTTTCAACTGTAGCACCGTGGATAGCACATAATAGAGCGGCACCGAGGACCCCAGCAACCCCCATCATATGAAATGGGTTCAGAGTCCAATTATGAAAACCCTGAAAAAACAGAATGAATCGGAAGATAGCCGCTACACCAAAACTGGGTGCGAAGAACCAACCGGATTGTCCCAAAGGATAAATCAAGAATACAGAGACGAAAACCGCAATCGGACCGGAAAAAGCTATTGCGTTGTAGGGACGTAGTTGCACGGACCTAGCAAGTTCGAATTGACGTAGCATAAAGCCTATTAGAGCGAAAGAGCCGTGAAGAGCAACGAAGGTCCACAAACCTCCTAATTGGCACCAACGGGTGAAATCTCCTTGTGCTTCAGGACCCCACAACAGAAGCAAGGAGTGGGCCAAACTGTTGGCAGGAGTGGATACCGCGGCAGTCAAGAAATTACATCCCTCCAAGTAAGAACTGGCTAATCCATGGGTATACCACGAAGTAACAAAAGTTGTGCCTGTGAACCAACCGCCCAAAGCAAAGTAAGCGGTGGGAAACAGTAACAGGCCAGACCAACCCACGAAAACAAAACGATCTCTTCTGAGCCAGTCGTCCATACTATCAAATAAATCTTTCGGTTCCTTGGAAGATTTTCCAATGGCGATGGTCGTATTCATTCCCTCACTAAGCTCCTCAAACCATTTTTGGGTTCCCCTATTTTTTTTCCTTTCACCCTGTGACGCAGTGTAGTCCCGCCCCTTCACGGGAAGATTGAATCACTACCTCATTGGTCCCTTCGAAAAGTCATTTGCCGAAACAGCATATTTTCAGCAGTTATCGTACGAAAGGAAATTGATAGGCTTTTCGTCAGGAGTTTTTGACCCCTCCACTGCTTTTTGCTTCTCTTCCTATTTTCTTTTCTCTCTCCTTTTTGTTGTTTTTGCCTAACTTATTTCTCTGTTATTTTCTTTTTTTTCCTTCTTTTTCATCTAATTTTACGCTTTAGTCATCTCTTCGTTTTTGAGATATCAATCTTGCTTGGTCCCGAGATAATCCTATTTGTTACGTATTTTTTTTTCTTTTTCGAGAAGCGGGTAGACCTTCCTTTTCTTATGAGAATTTGTTAACCGTTATGTTACAATAGTGGACCCTCGTGAATCCGACCTAGCGAGAAGTTGTTTCTAAGAATGTGCAAGGAGATGAATACTAGAGTTAGTAATTTGAAGAGCCCCGCACATGTATATAAATACATGGAATCTGTACCTTTGTGCTACTGATCTCTCTCTTGGAAATATTTCGGTACTTATTCTACCAATCCCCAATAAAATTTGAAAGTTTTTTGGTTTCGAATAGCGGAAGTGGGTAGAGGTACGCCACAGCTTAGCCCCGAACAAAGGATGTTTTAGAAATTTCGACATCGAATAAAATGATTATGTCTTTGTTTCAAGCCTCAATGGCAAAATCCTTCTTGGGATGTTTGGGAGATGTTATAAACAGGGGTGCTAGAGAAGAGACTCGAGGAACTCTTTTTAGCAACTGTATACAAGCAGGAAAACAATTATTATCCAAATTTTCCTTTTTTTTCAGACTGAATAAATAAATATATAATGATATCGAGAATTTGTATCCAATTCTCATGATAAGGGTAACCAAATAGTTTCCACCGTTAAAAATTATATCCACTTGATTTTTCAATATTGTAAGGAGCGACACGTTCATGTGCGTAACAACACAATTTTAGTTGGAAATCGCGATGAAAAACAATCTAACTAAGAAATAGACCTTTTTTTTTGTCTAGGTTATCTCGACCCCTCCAGGGGTCTCTACCAAACCGAGATAGCTTGATCTCGGATTTCATACGACTACTTGATCAGCCGATCAGCCCCTTGTCGGATTTGAACCGACGACTTACGCCTTACCATGGCGTTACTCTACCACTGAGTTAAAAGGGCCTACCAATTAGAAATATAATTGGTTAGAGCTTTGTTTGGCACACCAAAAAAAGCAGCTTCCGTCCTATTTTTTTAATACTGAAACCTAGTGAAACGGAGACTCCATTTCATATAAAGCAAGAGATAACTATGTCTATAACTTAGAAAAGTGTATCTATACATTTTGTTTCTTTTTAAGAAACAAAATGTACTACTTAGGGTGGGAAATTATCCTTTTGCCATGTAACATCGAGTAACGTCGACGTCAGAAATGAAAAAGAGACTCCGACTTTGCTTTTCCCGGATCTAAACTTAGGCTCGATCCGTCGGCGAGACATGAAATAAAAACTGATTGCTTTGAGCTCACGACAAAAACCAAATAACCTAGAAGTAAGTTAATTAAATAATTGACAGTTTACTTTGCGGAGACAGGATTTGAACCCGTGACCTCAAGGTTATGAGCCTTGCGAGCTACCAAGCTGCTCTACCCCGCGTAGTTAATACCTTCAATGTAATTATTATACATTGATTGAATAATTACATTGAATAGAAGTAGGAATTATTGGTTATTTCATCGAGATCTATCTCATTTGTGAGATAGATGAAGAAAAAAACTTTTTTCACCAACTCGATTTTGATACTCCAGGCAGCACACAAGTGTGTGCCATTTCGCGGGGTACGTGTCTAGATAAGCCGAAGTCACGGTAGTTGGATCTGGGTCGTCCGGTTAGGGAGCACCGGTTACGGAGACGAACAGGTGCACTATTACGTGGTAGAGATTGCAATCTTCTGGAAATAGTTAGTTTCTCCTGGATCGACAAACTATTTTTGATCTGTCGTTTCAAAGATTGGCGAGCAACCTCATATTTGTTCACCAATCTCTTCCTTTTTTTCTCCTTCTCGATGAGACTTTTCTTTGCCATAATTGATGAGCCAGTAAGCAGGATTGAATTACTACTCCAAAACGGATTGGATTTGCAACTGAAAAGATTATATTATCTACCAATAACTATAAGAAATAAATTGCTATTTCTGGTTATTTATAAGTGGATAGTTGGTTTCAAAATTGGCTCGGCTGTGGAGTCTAATCGGGGTAAGCTCGACCCGGAAACAGACAAATGGATAGTCAAAAAAAAGGAATTAGCCAAATTTACCTGATGTAGATGCTATTAGAAAAGCTGCGTAGGTAAATACGTAACCTACAGAAAAATGAGCTAGTCCCACCAGTCGTGCTTGAACAATAGAGAGAGCAACTGGCTTATCTTTCCAGCGTATCACGTTTGCCAAAGGTGTTCGTTCGTGGGCCCAAGCTAGAGTTTCAATGAGTTCTTGCCAGTAACCACGCCAAGAAATTGGAAACATGAACCCAGTAGCCCACACGAGATGCCCAAACAAGAACATCCATGCCCATACAGATAAACTGTTCATACCGAAAGGATTGTAACCATTAATAAGTTGCGAGGAGTTCAGCCATAAATAATCCCTCAGCCATCCCATTAAATACGTAGAAGATTCGTTAAATTGAGAAACATTGCCTTGCCACAAGGTTATGTGTTTCCAGTGCCAGTAGAAGGTGACCCATCCAATGGTGTTCAGCATCCAGAAGACGGCTAAATAAAAGGCATCCCAAGCTGATATGTCGCAGGTACCGCCTCGGCCAGGACCATCGCGAGGAAAACTATAACCAAATTCTTTTTTATCTGGCATCAACTTGGAGCCGCGCGCATCTAATGCACCTTTCACTAAAATCAGTGTAGTTGTATGTAGACCCAAAGCGATGGCGTGGTGAACTAGAAAATCTCCGGGCCCAATCGTTAGGAATAACGAGTTGCTATTGCTGTTAATAGCATCCAACCAGCCGGGTAACCACAAGCCCCGACCGGCATTACTTGCCGGACTACCTGCCGAGGATAGAAGTACATCGAAACCATACAAAGCTTTACCATGAGCAGCTTGGATCCATTGAGCAAAGACAGGTTCAATGAGAATCTGCTTTTCCGGAGTCCCGAAGGCTAGCATGACATCGTTGTGGACATAAAGTCCTAACGTGTGAAAACCCAGGAATAGACTAGCCCAACTTAAATGAGCGATTATTGCTTCCTTGTGTTCCAACATCCTTGCTAAGACGTTATCTTCATTTTGTTCCGGGTCATAATCTCGGACAAAGAATATAGCTCCATGTGCGAAGGCTCCTGCCATGATAAACCCGGCAATATATTGGTGGTGGGTATATAGCGCGGCTTGGGTCGTATAATCCTGTGCTATAAAAGCATAAGCGGGTAAGGAATACATATGTTGCGCAACCAGGGAAGTTATGACCCCCAAAGCAGCTAGAGCGAGCCCTAATTGAAAATGGAGAGAATTATTGACCGTATCATAAAGTCCTTTGTGTCCACGCCCCAACCTGCCTCCTGGAGGAGTATGAGCCTCGAGAATCTCTTTCATGCTGTGTCCAATACCAAAGTTAGTCCTGTACGTGTGGCCGGCAATTATAAACACAACGGCAATTGCCAAGTGGTGATGAGCAATATCAGTTAACCACAAACTTTGAGTCTGCGGGTGAAATCCCCCCAAGAAAGTTGGAATAGCCGTTCCTGCTCCTTGAGCGCTATTAAACAAATGGGTACTGGAGTCGGGATTCTGTGCGTAAACACCCCACTGACCTGAGAAAAACGGCCCCAATCCTTGAGGGTGTGGGCTGGTAACTAAGAAGTTATCCCATCTGACATGTACGCCCCTTGCTTCGGGAATAGCTACGTGGACTAAATGCCCTGTCCAAGCCAAAGAACTCACTCCGAAGAGTCCTGAAAGGTGGTGATTGAGCCGAGATTCAGCGTTTTTGAACCAAGAAATGCTTGGTTTCCACTTAGGTTGCAGGTGTAACCAACTAGCTAGTAAGAACAAAGCAGAAACAGCTAGCAAAAAGATAGATCCAGTATAGAGATCTTGGTTGTTGCGTAGACCAATGGTGTACCACCATTGGTACACACCGGAATAAGCAATATTGACTGGACCCGCAGCCCCCCCTCGAGTGTAAGCTTCGACAGCTGGTTGGCCAAAATGAGGATCCCAAATGGCATGAGCGATCGGTCTCACATGTAATGGGTCTTGTACCCACGCCTCAAAATTGCCCTGCCAAGCCACGTGGAATAAATTTCCAGAGGTCCAAAGAAAGATGATAGCTAATTGACCGGAATGAGATGCAAATATTTTTTGGTAGAGACGCTCCTCGGTAATATCGTCATGACTCTCGAAGTCATGCGCAGTGGCTATACCAAACCAGATACGACGAGTAGTTGGGTCTTGGGATAGACCCTGGCTGAACTTTGGAAATCTTGATGCCGTAATGTTTCTCAAATCCTCCTAGCCATTATCCCACTGCAATGATTCTCGCCAGGAAGAACGCCCATGTCGTGGCGATTCCACCCAGAAGGTAATGAGTTACTCCCACGGCACGTCCCTGTATGATACTCAGGGCCCTAGGTTGGGTAACAGGAGCAACTTTTAATTTGTTATGAGCCCAAACAATAGATTCAATCAGTTCTTGCCGGTATCCGCGACCACTAAATAAGAACATCAGACTGAAAGCCCAAACAAAATGAGCCCCCAGAAATAGAAGACCATATGCAGATAATGAAGAACCATATGATTGAATGACTTGAGAAGCTTGTGCCCACAAGAAATCTCTTAACCACCCATTAATTGTTGTTGAACTTTGTGCGAAGTTTCCCCCAGTTATGTGGTTCACCACTCCCTGTTCGCTTATAGTGCCCCACACATCGGATTGCATCTTCCAGCTGAAGTGAAATATAACTACTGAAATGGAGTTGTACATCCAGAATAATCCCAGGAAGACATGATCCCAAGCAGATACCTGGCAGGTGCCTCCTCTACCCGGCCCATCGCAGGGAAAACGAAAACCAAGATTCGCCTTGTCGGGTATTAGTCGGGAGCTGCGTGCAAATAAAACACCTTTCAATAGTATTAATACAGTAACATGAATCGTAAATGCATGGATGTGGTGTACCAGAAAATCTGCAGTACCCAATGGAATTGGGGCTAAGGCAACTTTGCCAGCTACTGCTACTAAGTCGCTGCCCCCCCAGGTTAAGCTGGTACCTGCCGCTGCATTAGGTGCAGTTGATCCAGGAGCCAAAGCGTGAGTATTTTGAATCCACTGAGCAAATATTGGTTGCAACTGAATAGCGGTATCCGAAAACATATCTTGGGGACGTCCCAACGCACTCATAGTATCGTTATGGATGTATAGACCGAAGCTATGAAAGCCTAAGAAAATGCAGACCCAGTTGAGATGTGAAATTATTGCATCGCGATGCCGAATAACACGATCTAACAAATTGTTGTATTGAGTAGTTGGATCGTAATCCCTTACCATAAAAATGGCCGCGTGTGCAGCTGCGCCAACTATTAAAAAACCTCCTATCCACATGTGATGCGTAAACAAGGAAAGTTGTGTGGCATAATCGGTGGCTAAGTAGGGATAGGGGGGCATCGCATACATGTGATGGGACACAATAATTGTTAAGGAGCCCAGCATGGCGAGATTAATAGCTAATTGAGCATGCCAGGAAGTCGTTAGAATTTCATAAAGACCTTTGTGGCCTTCACCTGTGAAAGGGCCCTTATGAGCTTCCAAAATTTCTTTTGTGCTATGTCCAATACCCCAATTGGTTCTGTACATGTGACCAGCTATCAAAAAAAGAACCGCAATGGCTAGGTGGTGATGCGCGGTATCAGTCAGCCACAAACCCCCTGTTACTGGGTTCAATCCTCCCCGGAAAGTCAAAAAATCGGAGTATTCTGCCCAGTCAAGAGTGAAGAACGGTATTAACCCCTTTGCAAAACTCGGATATGCTTGAGCTAGAAGATCACGATTAAGAATAAATTCATGAGGAAGGGGTATTTCCTTAGGGTCAACTCCTGCATCTAATAGTTGGTTAATTGGCAGTGAAACGTGTATCTGGTGTCCCGCCCACCCTAGAGATCCCAACCCCAATAGACCTGCCAAATGGTGATTTAGCATGGATTCAACGTTTTGGAACCAAACTAGTTTCGGAGCAGCCTTATGGTAGTGAAACCAACCGGCAAAAAACATTAATCCAGCAAAAATTAAAGCACCAACGGCTGTGCAATAGAGCTGTAACTCACTAGTTATTCCAGAAGCTCGCCAAAGTTGGAAGAATCCGGACGTTATCTGTATGCCCTGAAATCCCCCGCCTACATCTCCATTAAGTATCTCTTGACCTACTACCGGCCAAACAACCTGAGCACTGGGTTTCACGTGAGTGGGATCATTCAGCCACGACTCGTAATTGGAAAAACGGGCCCCGTGAAAGTACATGCCGCTCAGCCAAATGAAAATAATAGCTAGTTGACCAAAATGGGCACTAAATATTTTACGAGATATATCCTCCAAATCATTGGTATGACTGTCGAAATCATGAGCATCAGCATGTAGGTTCCAAATCCATGTAGTGGTACTGGGACCCTTAGCTAAATTTCTCGAGAAATGTCCAGGTTGGGCCCATCTCTCAAAAGAGGTTTTCACGGGATCCTTTTCCACCATAATCTTGACTTCTGGTTCTGGCGAACGAATAGTCGTCGAGACTCTCCTCTCTTCGGACGGGGGATAACAACAACCTACCAACGGAAGATACGAAACTTCTGAGAACTAGAATTTTTACCAGCGTGTAGTAATTTCTTTCCTCTCCCCTTGAGTTTGGAACTCGAACAGCTGCGAGAAAGAAGTTATGCGGGGTAGGCATTTGATGGTATTATCACACGACTCATCAGTGCCTAATGGACTTTAGAAAAATGGACTTTAGAAAATTGATCATCCGTTCGGTAGGGAGCGGGCTGGCTGCGTCGGTATCGAGCAAGCAGGATTTTCTATCTCTTAACTCTATTTACTACACCTTTTTGTCTCATGCCGCGCTGCTCTTCCTTTCTTACTAATTAAAAAAGAAGAGCGTCCTGTAATTTTTAACCAATTCTGTGCTTCAGTGTAATTACCGGGGGAAAGTGCTACTGCCTGCTTCCAATACTCAGCGGCCTGATCAAACCAAGCTTCTGAAATCTCTAAATCTCCTTGTTGAATGGCCTGTTCCCCTCGATCGGGATGGATGATTCGCTCGCAATCTCCTCCTTGAGAACCGAACTTGGGGGTTTCCCGCCTCACACGGCTCAGACGACTCCGTTACTGGCTTCTTGTCCCGAACCAGAAAATAGGGATGACTCCCGAATTTCGGAGGAACTAATAACAGTCGGGTTTCTGATTTCATTCGTCTTGAATGAAATCTTTCCGTACTCCCAGTTAGTAAAAAAGAGTGATGATCTTTTTCAACACTAGCTACCCTATCTTAATATGGATCTTTTTGAATTAGAGAGATTTTTCCTTTGGGATTTGATACTACACCGTGGTCCGTCACTTTTTTTCCCAATAGCCTCTGCTACAGAGACAAATTGTATAATTTTTTTGATGGACCAATCTCATTGTGTCGACCCAGATTTTCAATGACGAATCTTTACGATGCTTTACTACTCGATTCAGCTAATTATCCATGGGGCAGTTCGGCTACCTACCTTCTTCAAACCTGGATTGCTTTGAAGGAGACTGAATCCCGCAGCTCGCAACAACTCCCGTTCGGAAGTATGCTTGGGGGAAGCCTTTTTCGTTGGTTGAGTAGTTCTAAACCGAAGAATCCTGAAGCATAGGTAGTCGCACGTAGTGACAGATCACAGCCATATTATTAAAAGCTTGTGGCGGAGAAGAATTTCGCTCCAGTGCTTGGAAATAGTATTCCAAAGCTCTTGCATGTTTTCCATTACTGGTATGAGTAAGACCTATATTATGAAGTATGTAGCTTCGATCATGAGAATCAATCTCTAAACGCATGGATTTGTAATAACTTCATAAAGCTTCTGCATATTCTCCTTCAGATTGGGCTGACATCCGTTACGGTTGCTTATGCAAATGAGCCCCGCTTCGAAACCGTACGTGAGACTCCCACCTCATACGGCTCCTCCCGCCCGATACATAAAAAATAAAAGCATTTGAAATAATCTAATTAGTTCTACTACTAATTTGAAATTAAGCGGGGGCTAGTGTCTCATGAAACTAGTATCTAACCATCCTTCTCACAAAGAATTTTTTTTTGTTGAGGCGGTTGCAGAATCCCCAATAAATTACTTTCAGTAGCAATAAACTCCTTGGCAATTTCTTCGTTCCCGACGCTTCGTTTTTCAGGGGGGTTACTCACTTCGACAACCTCCGATGATTTCAAGGGTATCCGAGATCCAAACGGGGTGGCTGTTTGTTACCCCAATCGCTATTGGTCGTTACCGCGATTCCAGAGTTATCGAAAACAGGCGATATCTGATCTGTCGAAACCAAAAATTTACGGAGATTTTGTATTGCCGATTCCTTCATGTGGTGCCTGCCCCCCCCCCAAGCTTACCCATAAAATCATCATGTATCACACATTAATAATTTACGGGTTTAACCTCTTGCTTGTTTGATTCCAAGATCCATGGTAAATGGAAGCTGTAGCTTCCGAGGCTGCATCAATCGTGGATACGCGACCGAAGGATTTGTTCGACAATCAAAACACACCTTTAGGAAATGTGGGCTTATCAAAGCTAATTTTTTAGTTCATTATTTTTGATACTAAATTGCTTCTTTTTTCGAATCGCACCATCCCTATAATATGTAGAAGCTTCCCTTTCTCTCTTAGTGGTAGGTAGAATTTGCAACGAAATATCCGCGAGAATTGTGAAAGTTTTGTCAATAAAATTATCATTTCTCTGAGATCTAGGCATAATCAAATTTAACTCCTTTTTTCACACTCCACTTATTATTAGTGCACTAATTGAGATTACAAAAAAAAATAGGTTTGTTCGACTATATAGAAAAAAGAGGTGGTGAAGTGATAAGTCACACCAAACACCTACTTTCTTTTAGGTTTCTTTTTTTTATTCCAAAAAGAAACTATCTCTAATGACTAACTACTATTCACGAGTCACTTGTCATTTCACTGCCTAAATGCCTAAAATATATCAAGGTGTATCATTAGCGAAATACCCTAAGGAAAGGTGGCCGAGTGGTTTAAGGCGTAGCACCGGAAATGCTAAGTAGATTTTTAGCTACCGAGGGTTCAAATCCCTCCCTTTCCTTTTTGTATTTGTACCCCCCCCCCCAAAAAAAAAGTCTCTCGTTTTTCTTTTTGAAAATCTCGCTAATTTACCGATTTGAGAAAGAAAGACTTGGGTTTCAAATAAAGCCGTCCAAACCAAAACAAAACAGAAGAGCGAAAGGGTTCTTTTACTAAAGACAGTTTTACTAAAAACTGTAAAAATTACTAATCTCTCAGTAGAAGATTCGCTGAAATAAAGCGTATCGATGAATACAATAACGCGTCGTATGCCAAACCAACTTGCTTAAAAGTGTAAGATTTTAGTTTAAACTAAGAGATTGGAAGTTAATTATTGTTCTAATAACTGAATGAGATAGACCGTAAAACTTTTGCTAGTTTTTCAGTAATCTGCTTATTAATTTTTATCACTACGAGCCCTTTACCTGGGTACTGCCATAGTAATTCCATATTATTTGGTTAAATTGAAAATGAAATGAATGATCGTTAAGCTTTGCGAGAGTAATACTCAACAACTAACAACTCATTTATATTCAAATTGACAGATTCTCGGCTAGCAATGCGATTCACTAATCCCGTCGGCTTGCTCCCTTCCGATAGAGAAAGGGTCAAATGATCCGGTATCTTTTCCCCCAAAAGAGACTCGCCCTTCAGTGCATTGTAGGAAGTTGGTCGATTTCGGACAGTAATAATATCTTTTGGTTTACAGCGATAGCTTGGTATATCTACAACATGATTATTCACTAAAATGTGTCTATGGTTAACTAATTGTCTAGCAGCGGGAATTGTGGAAGCCATACCCAAGTGAAAAATAACATTATCTAGACGCATCTCAAGTAATTGCGGTAGTACCTGGCCTGTCGAACCCCTAGTTTTTCTAGCAATACGGACGTATTTAAGCGGTTAGCGTTCTGTTAATCCATAATTGAAACGTAATCTTTGTTTGGCCTCCAAACGGACGCAAAATTGGGAAATTTTTCTCGAAGTTGATTGATCAGTAGCAACCCGAATCTCTCCCAAGTTGGATGTTTTACCCCTACCTGCAAGCCCTGGTAAATTTTTCAGACGACGTATCAATTTCAAACGAGGTCCTCGGTAGCGAGACGTAAAAACTCCTTTTCTGTAAACGTTTCATGACTGAAGAAAGCAAAAATTCTGAGATCAGCACGAAGATTTTAACTATTTATGCTGCCGAAGAAAAAAAAGTCAAATAAGATGGATATCTGTGACAATCATAACATATGAATAGAAACTAATAAATATCTAATCTGTTATCAAGATTTGAAGAAAGAGACGATGGGGGAGAGGGGGGGTAGACAGAAAACCACCGGCGACTCACAATTTAGATTGAATAAAAACCTTCTAGCATACCCATTTACATAAAAAGTTGAGCAAAAAAAAAATCCGAATGGATTGACAGATGTATTGCTTCAAGTAGTGCTTTCACATATACTTCTTTTAATAGAAGGTGGATTTTTGATTACAATTAATTTGTAATCAACGAGTTGAATTACATACAAATTTCCACTGAAAATCGGGATTGGAAAAAGATTTTTCTTTCACTAGTTGAGTGAGAAAAAAGAAGCCTAGTAGATCAAAAGAGTCTAATGCGTAGAAAAGAAAAAGAAATGTCCTGGTTTTCTACTATTTGAGATACTTGGAAGTGAAATAGGCAGGCGGGCATCAACTTAGGTGAATTAGTAGATACGAGCAAATCGAAAATTTCTATCTAATTACGTATATATATATTTATTTCTCTCAGCTCGTTGGGGCCTAAAGGGTGGGGATATGGCGAAATGGTAGACGCAGCGGACTCAATCAGATTGAGCCTAGGTATGGAGACGTATCAAGTGACAGCCCCCAGATTCAGGGGAACCTAGGATTATTTAGTAGGCAATCCTGAGCCAAATCTTGTATTACCCGAATGAATTTCGGTCGATGGAACGAGATAGGTACAGAGACTCGACGGGGGCTATTCCAACGAACGGCCTATTCATTAACTAGTTCCTGAAAGAAGTGAATACTTGATTGTTTTGGACGATTGACTGCATGAGGTAAGGTTTGTAGAGATGTAAAACCAAGATGTAGTAACAAAATTTCTGGTTTTTTTAGTTGGAAGCGGACTCCCCTTGTTCGGCTTGGAGCCGGCATTCATTACCACGCCACTATTGTGTTCCTATTTAGTAATAGAACACTAAACAAACTCTTTCTACTACTGCTAGTTTTTCTTTTTTATCTTGCCTGATGTGGGACCCCATTACATTTCAATGAATACTTTTCGAAAGGCAAATTAGTAGAAACAAATAATCCCTTCGTGAATGAAGATAGAGCCCTATTCTACATAGTTAATAGAAGTAGCAACGCAAGTTGCGGTAGAAGGAAAATCCGTTGGTTCCAAAGGACCGTGAGGGTTCAACTCCCTCTATCCCCAACGAGATACTCCAACTTATTCCATATAGACTATATGGATCCACACGAGCTGCTCGCTTTTTTCGTAAAAAAAACCTGCAAACCATCTCAATTTTTTTTGCTTTGTCTTTAAAAAATGGTTCGCAAATGAGCCACTCAAGCAGTTTAACAGCTTGAGTGGCTTGATCGAGCCTCCCGGCTCTCTAGCATCTCCCGCAAGCGTTATTAAACAGATTGACAAAATCGAGATTGCCGGTTCGATTAGGCAAAGATCTAGAGGCAAAGGACAAACTCAACTTATTTTTAATTGAGTTGTATCCGTAAATAAGACGTTGGCCGGGATAGCTCAGTCGGTAGAGCAGAGGACTGAAAATCCTCGTGTCACCAGTTCGAGTCTGGTTCTTGGCACCTAAATGAATTGGAACGTAGTCCAAACCAGTTTTTTTTTGTCTTTTTAAAAAGACTCATCCCCGAAAAGGCTAATCACATACCGCTAGTTTTTTGATAACTGGGTAGGTCATTTCATTTGAACCCCGCTTGGTAAACAGCTTCGACAAAAATCAAATGATGGACAATAATTTTATATATCTATATATAGATTTACCGTTTTTATCAAATCTAGTAGGCATCCTGTAACTCATAAAAGTTGGGTACGACATAATCTTTACGTAAAGGCCATCCGATCCAACTTTCAGGCATTAATATACGTTTAAGATGCGGATGATCCTGATGAGTTATTCCCAACATATCGTAGGATTCCCGTTCTTGAAGATCAGAGCTTTTCCAAACCCAGTAAACCGAAGGTATTCTAGGGTTTTTTCTTGGAACAAAGATTTTTGTACATACTTCCTCAGGTTGATCCGACTGATCTCGCATCTGTGTTAGGTGATAGACACTGACTAAAAAACCTCCCGGTGTTGCGTCGTAAGCACATTGAGAACGCGAGTAATTAGAACCGTAAGCGTATGGGGCAACAGCTACAGACAACCACTCTTCCGACTTGACCTGCAAAATCTCGACACCCCTATAATCGTAACCCAAAGGTCGATGAAAAAACTTATGTTTAGTCGACCAAGCAGATAATCGACCCCGCGTCTCGATATTGAACTCATCTCTATCGATAGTGTTCATATTGGTTAATACCTCTCTTTTTTTTATCTACCTCTCAGAGGAAATCTAGTTATTCGTCGACTTTTGATATTGATTTTCCAGATTTATATCCAAGCTTTCGTAAATTTCCCGAAAAACTATTTGGCAAAAACTTCGTGTCACCATTAGTTATTTCTTGATTGTATTCACCGGTATGACCGCCAGGTACGAAGCGAAATCGGTGATTTAAACTGGGGTATTTCGTTCGGGTAGCGCGGGAAGTCCGATCTCTGAAACTTTCTCGAGCAATTTTCTTACGAAGTTTTGTTACGGCATCAATAATAGCTTCAGGTTTGGGCGGGCAACCTGGCAAATGAATATCAACGGGAATTAGTTTGTCTACTCCGCGAACGGTACTATAGGAATCTGTACTAGACATGCCTCCTGTAATGGTGCAAGCTCCCATAGCAATTACATACTTTGGCTCAGGCATTTGTTCGTATAGTCTTACAAGGGACGGAGCCATTTTCATGGTTACGGTACCGGCGGTAACAATGAGGTCCGCCTGTCTGGGACTGGATCTAGGTACTAGGCCGTACCGGTCAAAGTCAAATCGTGAACCAATTAGGGAGGCAAATTCAATAAAACAGCAGCTGGTTCCATATAGAAGTGGCCACAAACTAGATAGTCTAGACCAGTTGGAGAAATCACTAATGTTAGCTAAAAAAATTGAATTTGATACCCCCCACTCAGGAAGCAAAGGCTCCACCGAGTTGAGGATAACACCTCCACCGCGGGGTTCGACTCCCCTTAAACCACTTTCATCCGAATGTTCGGAAGTTGAGACCATTCCGATGCTCCTTTTCGCCATGCATGAACCAAACCAACTATTAGTATAACTATGAAGATGATCACTTCGATGAAAGCAAATAGGCCCAATTCCCTGAACGCTATAGCCCAGGGATAGAGAAATACGGTTTCGACATCGGAAACTGTGAAAACCAAAGCAAACATGTAATAACGTATCTGGAATCGAATCCAAGTATCTCCCTTCGGTTCAATACCCGACTCGTAACTCGTTAACTTCTCTGGTCCTTTTCGAGTAGGGGCAATAAATCTGGGAATCGAAAAAGCTAAATAGGGAATAGATATAGATACTAGCAAAAAAATCCGGAAAGAGTCATATTGGTGGAGCGAAAACATTCATACACTCCTTTCTTCTTAAAAATCACCACCACGTTATACTACAATAGGTTTAGCACGTAGAACCTTTTTGGGGAAGTGATGTGGAGTTGTAATCTGCTGATGGTGGTAGTTACCCGACCAAGGATGAAGAACAAAAAAGAGGTGTCCCTCTCAAATCTCATAGCTAATCACACTCTACAACCTCCACGACCCAGCAACTTCATTGCTTTAGATCTAGGGTGCTTGCCCACGGGGGTGGGCATCATAGACCCTAGATAATACACAATTCGTCCCGTCCCGGCATTTCTTCAAGCCCTAGCCTAGGAAGTGATCATCATCTATCCATAGAACAAACAGCGTCTGGAGGGCTTCATTTTTGGGGAAGGGGTCTGCGACCGGATGGTCTTAGAAATGGGGTAAGCTCGGCCGGGGTTGGGCTAGAATATTTCACCCACGGAAGAATAACCTTATTGGGATAAGGAAGAATAATACTTGTCTGGGAACCGTTGTCACAGTTGCACCTATTCCCGGAGTATCTATTCCCTGTACGGGAGAAAGAAACCCCATAGATAAAAGCACCAATTTCACCAGGAAGCAAGTGGAACACCTTGTATGAGCAGATAAGAAACAACAAACAGTTAGACAAGGATATTTTCCACTTTAAAGCCTATTTTCTTTTTAATCTCCCACTGGAGAACAGTAAAGTAGAGGACTTACTAAAAATAATAAGTAAAAGACAAACCATAAAGGAGGAGACGGGATTAATCGAGGGAGATTCATTGGAGGAGAGCATTTGTAATAAAATAGGGGAGAGTTTTTAGGAGAAATCACTTTTAAGACTGCCTAAAAAGGTGTGGTACAAATACGAGCAGGACCACTGGAAAACCCATGAGGGTGCCTATTACGACTTAATGAATGAGATCCGATTTGAGATTGATAACCTAAAATCTGTTGTGGGCTTTCTTGCGGCGTTTGTTCACAAATGATAATCGTGAGCAGGTTTGTCTCTATGTTTGGGGCCCCGGTGCCACAGGAAAGTCCACCTTTGTTCAGTTGTTAGAGCACATAATGGGAGAATCGAGTTGCGCTTTAGACATACTAAGGCTAACCAACCGCTTTGAAATCAGAGCGGTCCAGGACAGAAACATGATAACCCTTACGGACGTGCCCTTGAAAGTCAATGAGACCTAGCACTACATACTAAAAAAATGAGATATGGCGACAAAATAACCTGTGAAGGTAAAAACGGTCCGATCTATTCAATAGCATTTGAAGGGAATGTCGTAATAACAGCTAACCGAAAACTGGTTGCTCAAGACCGTTCTAGCGGTTTTAGACGCAGAATGCTTATCGTGTAGACGCCGAGAGCTGCCACCCGCCGAGATCCTCATCTTTTAGAGAAGCTCCAGAAAGACGCGAGCGAACTGGTCAACTGGGCTTTGTCGATGCCCGCCGGAAAAACCCGTATAGGTCAAGGGGCCCAAGCACTTAATGAGTTAAGTGGGGGCGGGATAGACTCGTCAGGAGTCATGAAATGGATATTAGCCAAAGCGAGATATTACCCGGGCAATGAGCTTTCTCTGAGTGCCAAGAAAGTTCCCGCATCGGGATCGTTGTACTAGTCATATAAGAAGTATGTTGATTCTCACGGAATAGAGCCCCTTCGCTACACCTCTTTTGGTGATGCTTTAGATGACTTTGTACGATCCCAAGTATACAGGTACCTAGTCATGAAAAGGAAAGCATATGGAAGAATAATGTAGGCCTAAGTCTAGGTGCGGGGGAGCCACTAACAAGAAACAAGACGTGAGACTTAGCTAAATATATGGCGGAGGCAGAGCCCTGGCCCGGCTTTAGTAAAGACAAAGAGGCGTGGGAGAAGAGAAGGGGGAGGGGCAGGAGGGAGAGCTTAAGTATGAAGGATACAAATATGTGATCGAGGACGACGAGATTGAGGACGACGATGCTGAGAGTGTCGACAGTGTCGACACTTTGCCTGAAAAAAAAACAAAAATCAGAATGATAGAAAAGGTCGACACTTTCTACACTCTGGACTGAGCCAGTGCCCCTGGCTAAATCACACGAGCAGATCTACCTAAATAGCTGCCACTATCTAACAACACATAAGAGACACATTCTCTTAGGGTTTCCTTTTTCCCGATACTCTTTACGCTCCACTACACCCCAGTTACTCCCCTTCCCCTAGATTTCCCCTTTTTCAAACCTTTCTATGGAGACTATACCGATAATCGCTACCGCAGCCACGAACCGCTGGGGGTCCATATCCCTATTGAGTTCAATTCGTAATTCGTCAATTTTTTGTTTTTTTTTTCCAAACAAGTTAGGGCTATACGGATTCGAACCGTAGACATTCTCGGTCATGCAGATCGGAATATAGAAAAAACATTCTTTAACTGCTTGGCGAACCCAACATGCCACTTTTGTGGCATCGGGCTCTCTTACCAGCTGCTCCCCAATCCAATTAATTGGGAGAAGCGAACAACTGCTGATGCACCAACCTTTATTAGAGGTGGTTCCGTATGCCCAACCCATTTTTTCTAAACATTCCTTTTTTAGTTGAAAGGAACTACATGAAAAAAAATAGATCAAGCAATCCCGAAGTGTCTTGAGAAGATTACGAGCACTGCGTTGACACAGGTTTGCTTCTGTTTGGGAGATACAAATCCACTTCGCGATATCGAATATTCTCTATCGTTTGGAAGGAGTATACGACACTTCCTACACCCGAAAGTTCGTGAGACGAGGAAGAGATCTCGTATGGGGTCCTCGCGTCGTCCCCACCACCTTAAGCATTGGGTAAACCAATCATTCACCATATCAACTTTAGAAATTGACTTTTTTCCGGTCAACTTATCTGTCATGCTGCTGTTCTTTCACTGAAAGTGAAAGTAAGACAGAAATATATCATGCAGGGTTTTGCATGAATCGTTGGGTTTCGACAAATCTTCTTAAGAAAAAACATCGGCGCACGTGTAAACGAGGCGCTCTACCGCTGAGCTATAGCCCTTGATCTAGTTGATCATACACACTCAATTATATTGATCTTAACTAAATTTTGTCAAGTCAACTAAGCAATTTGAAAAAAAAAGTTTCGAATCAAATATCCTTTAATGCTTTAACGTGCAGTTGTTTCTAACTACTTCCCCGAGTATAATAAGTATGTCTATATGTACATGATACACCTGAACGAATAGAGGTAGAAATAATGGTGTGAGGAGGATTGGCAACAGCCTACTTGACTCAGCGGTTAGAGTATCGCTTTCATACGGCGACAGTCATTGGTTCGAATCCAATAGTAGGTAACACTTATTAGATACCGTGATGATTCAATTGGTACCTAATAAGTTTTACTGTGTGTGAGACACGTCGAAGGCGTAGCACTAGAATACTATTTATGTGCTATTTATGGGTCTCTCAAATGACTGAGGGTTTTCGGGCAAACGGGTTAGATAGCATTTGAAGCTTCTAATCTGGCCTTAGCTCTTTTAAATGCCAAATTGGCTTCTATTACTTTTTTCTTGCCTTCTGCTTTAGCTAAGTCAGCTTGAGCCGCCTGAAAGCTTTTTCGAGCTTCCTCGGGATCAATTTCGGTAGCTCTTTCTGCTTCGTTAACTAATATCGTTACCTGATTGCTATCTATCATAGCGAAACCACCCATCGGTGCCATTGCGGACCATTGCCCATCGTGACGTATTCTCGAAACGCCCATATCCAAAGCTGTAAGAAGCGGCGCGTGATTGGGTAGTATACCAATCTGACCACTATTGGTGGATGAAACAATTTCCCAAACCTCGGAATTCCAAACTATTCGATTAGGGGCCATTACGCGAAGATTCAATACCATCCCTTTCATTGACCCTCCACTTGTAAAGCCGCAGCCTTTGCAGTGGCTTCGTCGATATTACCAACCAAGTAAAAAGCTTGTTCGGGGAGATTATCCAACTCTCCAGGAAGAATCATTTGAAATCCCTTAATGGTTTCTGATAAACTGACGTATTTACCGGGGGAACCGGTAAAGACTTCTGCCACAAAAGAAGGTTGTGATGAAAAGCGTTCTATTTTTCGAGCTCTAGCTACCGTCTGACGGTCTTCTTCGGATAACTCGTCTAGTCCGAGAATAGCTATAATATCTTGAAGTTCCTTGTAACGCTGTGAGGTCTGCTTGACTCCCTGTGCCGTCTCATAATGCTCCTCACCCACAATCCAAGGCTGTGACATAGTCGAGGTCGAATCCAGTGGATCTACGGCTGGGTAAATACCTTTTGCTGCCAATCCCCTTGAAAGCACAGTAGTAGCATCTAGGTGTGCAGATGTCGTAGCAGGGGCCGGGTCAGTCAAATCATCCGCAGGTACGTAAACAGCTTGAATGGAAGTTATTGATCCGTCTTTGGTGGAAGTAATTCTTTCCTGCGACGATCCCATTTCTGTACCAAGGGTCGGCTGATAACCCACGGCGGAAGGCATTCTACCCAGTAACGCCGAAACCTCTGATCCCGCCTGGACGAAGCGAAGAATATTGTCAATAAATGGGAGTACATCTTGCTTGTTAACATCTCGAAAATATTCCGCCATTGTTGAAGCGGTTGAGCCAACTCTCATACGAGCTCCCGGTGGTTCATTCATCTGACCATAAACCAAAGCCACTTTCGATTCCGATATGTTTTCTTCATTAATAACTTTGGATTCTTTCATTTCCATGTAGGGGTCATTACCTTCACGTGTACGTTCTCCTACGCCACCAGATACGGATACACCCCCATGAGCTTTCGCAATATTATTGATTAATTCCATAATAAGAACCGTCTTTCCAACTCCGGCCCCACCAAATAACCCAATTTTTCCACCTCGACGATATGGAGCCAAAAGATCCACAACTTTAATCCCCGTTTCAAAAATCGATAATTTAGTATCCAACTGGATAAATGCTGGGGCGGACCTGTGAATTGGAAATGTTGTACTACTTTGCACAGGACCTAGGTTATCGACGGGTTCACCGAGGACGTTAGATATTCGGCCGAGAGTAGTTTCACCAACAGGAACACTAAGAGGGGCTCCCGTATCAACAGCGCCCATACCTCTCGTTAAACCATCTGTGGCACTCATAGCTACGGCCCTTACTTCATTGTTACCTAACAACTGTTGGACCTCACAAGTAACATTAATCTCTTGACCCGCCGGGTTTTGCCCCTTGATTATTAGTGAGTTATAGATATTAGGCATTTTCCCCGGAGAAGAAGCCACATCCAATACTGGTCCAATGATCTGAGTGATGTATCCCACGTTTTTTTTCACCAATTCAGAAATTTCGAAAGAGAGGAAGCTGGTTTTCGTAACTATTTCGGTGTATTATCTTTATTTGATTACTGAATCGATAGAAATATTTGGTATTTCATCGTTGAGTGGTCGGTGGTAAAAAAAGAGTCACTTGTTCTCTTCCCATTCCCCTTTTTTTTGTTTTGCAGATGTAGCTATAGATAAATGAAATGGGGGGATGTGCAAAACCGCAAATCCAACAGACTTTTTTTTATTCGTTATACGACTCAGGGAGTTGCAAAATCTGTGCCCCATCCATTGAATCTTCATTTTTAGGCTGTGCATCCTCCCCTTTTCCAAACGAAATGGACATCAGACACAAAGGATCGACAATTATTTAGTTCGTATTCTATCGACCAGTCTAACCACGAAGAGATTCCCGAGTCAATGTGTTGGGATGAGACAGAATGCTGTTTATCAAGCAGTTTTTCCGAGAAATCACAGTGGTTAGAGTTGCACCCCGTATAAGACGCGGTATAAAATGGTAATGTTCCATGCTTGAAATGAATTTTTGACAGGTAAAAGTATCGTGTGCAGGTTTAACTACCAAAACCCACTTCACGTTTCACATCGAAATACTCTACCTATGCCGAGCAGATCTCATCCTTGCAAGATTTACTATTTTAGTCATAGGGAGGAACAAACCCATGTCACCACAAACGGAGACTAAAGCAGGTGTTGGATTCAAAGCTGGTGTTAAAGATTATCGATTGACCTATTACACCCCCGAATATAAGACCAAAGACACTGATATCTTAGCAGCCTTCCGAATGACCCCACAACCCGGAGTACCGGCTGAGGAAGCAGGAGCTGCGGTAGCTGCAGAATCCTCCACGGGTACATGGACCACTGTATGGACAGACGGGCTTACCAGTCTTGATCGCTACAAGGGCCGATGCTACGATATTGAACCCGTCGCTGGAGAAGAAAACCAGTATATCGCATATGTAGCTTATCCCTTGGATCTATTTGAAGAAGGTTCTGTAACCAATTTGTTCACTTCAATTGTAGGTAATGTTTTCGGATTTAAGGCCCTACGCGCTCTACGCCTAGAAGACCTTCGAATTCCTCCCGCTTATTCTAAAACTTTCATTGGACCGCCTCACGGTATTCAGGTCGAAAGAGACAAACTGAACAAATATGGACGTCCCTTATTGGGATGTACAATCAAGCCAAAATTGGGCTTGTCTGCTAAAAATTACGGTAGAGCCGTCTATGAATGCCTTCGTGGTGGACTTGATTTCACAAAAGATGATGAAAACGTAAATTCCCAACCATTCATGCGTTGGAGAGATCGCTTCTTATTCGTATCAGAGGCTCTTTTCAAAGCCCAGGCTGAAACCGGCGAAATCAAGGGACATTACTTAAATGCCACTGCTGGTACGTGTGAAGAAATGATGAAGAGAGCTGCTTTTGCATACGAATTGGGTGTACCAATCGTCATGCATGACTACCTGACCGGGGGATTTACTGCAAATACCAGCTTAGCTTTTTATTGCAGAGACCATGGGCTGCTTCTTCACATTCACCGTGCAATGCATGCTGTCATCGATAGACAACGAAATCACGGTATACATTTCCGCGTATTGGCCAAAGCATTACGCATGTCCGGTGGAGACCACATTCACGCCGGAACTGTAGTAGGCAAACTAGAGGGAGAACGAGAAGTCACTTTGGGTTTTGTCGATTTGCTTCGCGATGATTACATCGAGAAAGATCGTAGCCGTGGCATCTATTTCACGCAAGATTGGGTATCTATGCCGGGTGTACTCCCCGTAGCTTCAGGGGGTATCCACGTCTGGCACATGCCCGCTCTAACCGAAATCTTCGGGGACGATTCTGTCTTGCAGTTCGGTGGCGGAACTTTAGGACATCCATGGGGAAATGCGCCTGGTGCCGTAGCTAACCGAGTCGCATTAGAAGCTTGTGTACAAGCTCGTAATGAGGGCCGCGACCTCGCTCGTGAAGGTAATGAGATCATTCGCGAAGCTTGTAAGTGGAGTCCGGAATTGGCTGCCGCATGCGAGATTTGGAAAGCAATCAAGTTTGAGTTCGAAACAATTGATACGTTGTAACTAAATTTGAATTTTCATAACTATTTGCTACTGGCGTCTGTTCCGTAAGAGTCGTAAGACATAATGGGAGTATCGGAAAAGAATTATTTCTTTTCCCGTACTCCTAATAGGTACAACAAACTAAGGTTGGTCGCTCAATGATGGGAAGCGCGTGGTCTCGAACCGCGGATCCGAGGGTTCGAATCCCTACCAATTCGTATCAAAAAACCATGAGATGGGAACAAGCAGCCTGAAGTGAAACTCAACGACTTATTAGAAATATTTTTATGACGTGTAGTTTCGTAACCTACTATGTCGCTTATTTTGTTGGATAACAGAAGTTGAACATCTAAAATATGGTTGATTTAATAGATAATTAGTCACTTACCAATTATTTATTGGGTCGAGGAACTTGGAGTTGGTCCCGATTCGTCGGTACCTACGCTAATTACACAAAGATTTTGTCGTATCAGAAGAATAAATTTGAGATTTTTTTGTTCCACGGGCTAAAGGAAAACAACAGATGAGGAGATTTTTACGTCTGTAATAAATTGGTTTGAAGATAAGCGTAAATTTGGTGGGTTGATTGGAGCTTTCCTCGAAGAAGCTACGAGAGGCTCCATTTCAAGTGAAAGAGAAAGAGATAGGCGAATAAGTGTCAATGCTAATAAGGGATTATGGGCTCGGTGTGATAATCGTGGAAACATGCTTTATGTGAAATTTTTGAAACAGAATAAAAGTGTTTGTGAAGAATGCGGTTATCACCTTTCAATGAATAGTATGGAAAGGATCGAACTTTCGATTGATCGTAACACATGGATTCCCATGGATGAAGACACGACAGCAAAAGACGTTTTAGGTTTTTCAGACGAGGATTCTTATCAGAATCGCATAATTGCCTCTCAAGAAAAAACGGGTTTAACCGATGCTGTTCAAACAGGTATAGGATATTTAAATGGAACACTTATTGCGCTTGGTGTTATGGATTTCCATTTCATGGGGGGAAGTATGGGCTCCGTAGTAGGCGAAAAGATTACTCGCTTAATTGAATATGCCACGCACAAATTAATGCCAGTAGTTTTAATTTGTGCTTCCGGGGGAGCACGTATGCAAGAAGGAACGTTGAGCTCGATGCAAATGGCTAAGATTTCTTCCGTTTTGCAACTTCATCAAGTTCAAAAAAAATTGCTCTATATATCGGTTCTTACCTATCCAACAACGGGGGGTGTCACTGCCAGTTTTGGTATGTTGGGGGATATAATTATTGCTGAGTCCAAAGCATATACAGCATTCGCCGGTAAAAGGGTAATTGAATAAACATCGCGCCAAAAGATACCTGATGGCTTTCAGGCAGCTGAGTCTTTATTTGATAATGGGCCACTTGATTCGATCGTTCCACGTAATCTCTCGAAGGGTGTCTTGAGTGAGATATTTGAGCTTTATTCATCAGCTCCTTATAAAAAAAATCGAATTTCTTCCAATTTTTATTTTTCCTATTCTTTTGGGGAACCACATCTTGTCCTGCTACCTGTAAACAAAAAAATTGTTTTAGTTGATAAAAAAAAATAATTGATTTCTCGGTGATGGCGTACTCGCCCCCTCCCCGAGAAACCCCGGGAAATGAAAAATCCAAATTAGATTCGTTTCCTCGAAACCTAGAAACCCCTTTTCATTACGGAGCAAAAAGAATATCATTAGATATTAGAAAGAAGAGCGAAACAAAGATACATTGTTGTATAAATAAATTTTTTTTCTTTTCCTTATTTTATTTGAGGTAATTTTATCATGACAGCATCTTACCTACCCTCTCTTTTTGTACCCTTAGTGGGTTTGGTGTTTCCAGCAGTTACAATGGCTCTTTCGTTTCTGTATATAGAGCGAGATGAAATCCTATAATTTTTTTTAGACGAAAGAAACTTTCCGCTATGAATCGATTTCACTGCCTAGTCTTAGCTAATACCTAATCGGAGTGAATGAATTCCCTTTTCGTTGACAGCTATCCCCATTCGACTATCCGAGAAGTCCAACGATGTCGCTCCAATCCATGTCTCATTCTCATTTCATATAGAAATGAGATATAGATTGCTTAGTCGTTGCTAGGATTGGGATACTTGTGGATAACTGAACTACTAAGAGGCTTGAACTCCAATTTGGTACTTCATTACCAGACGTAAATACATCAAACACGAGCGAAAGTAATGGATTGCAAAAAAAAAGAGGGAAAGTGAAATTGATGACAAAATTAATCTATTCATTATGCAATCTTTGAGGAAATAGTAATGAATTGCCGCTCCAAATGGATCCAAGTAGATTTCATAAAAGGTTCCCGTACATTTGCAAATTCGTGTTGGAGCTGTATCCTCGTCTGCGGCGCTACGGGTTTTTTACTGGTGGGGTTTTCTAGCTGCGTCGGCAAAGATCTGATCCCGGGACTTTCGTCCAAACAAATTGTTTTTATTCCACAAGGTATTGTGATGTGTTTCTACGGAATTGCAGGTCTCTTTCTTGGATTGTATCTGTGGTGTACTGTGTTTCGGGACGTGGGTAGCGGATACAACTTGTTTGATAAACGAGAAGGGATCTCTTCTATTTTTCGGTGGGGCTTTCCCGGAAAAAATCGTCGTATCCACATTCAACTCATATTAAAAGATGTAGAAGCGGTTGGATTGGAAAGTCGGGAAGGTTTTTATCCACGTCGGATTCTCTACCTGAAAGTGAGAGGTCGGCGAAATATTCCCCTAACTAGGATCGGCGAAGGTTTAACTTTAGGGGATATGGAAGAAAAAGCTGCCGAACTCGCTCGTTTTCCGCGTGTATCAATCGAAGGATTCTGAAATTCATCTAATTTCAGAATCGGATGATTTACAGAAGACTGCAGGGCTACTGGAGCAGTTAAAAATTTTTGGGGAGGGTCCAAAAAAAGGATAGCCTAATTATGAAGATTTATCTAATTAGTCTCATACTTTCTGGATTTCCCTCTCCTGATTGATAGAAAATTAATATATGAGATTACATTATTGGAAACGGAAAATTATTTGGTGGTTTCTTAATACTCCACACCGTTCTTCGGATAGAGCTTATGAGACTAGTAAGCAGTTGCAGTATTTAAGAGACGACTCCTCGTTTTTCACGCAACTGAAGTCAGCCCCTTCGAAAGCAAAAGAGTCGTCGCGGGCCACGGCATCTCCTACAAACACGGCATCCAATAAATTTAGATATATAATATATTGCAGTCTTTTAGAGTACAGATTTAGCCTATTTATTCTGGGAATGCAAAAAGATCTGAGGCTTCTCTTCGAGAGGAAGTTCCTTGGGCTGTTTCCAATTAAGCGCCATTGGGCTCGCCCCCATTGCACAAACAAATCTTTGACAGAAAACTGTTTAAATATGCTTCCGCCTAACCTTTTAGATACTTCGCTTTTCCGAGAGATATCTTTAAGGTCTCGCCAGAATTCTTACACGAATGACGAAACAGTCAATAAACAAGGAAGAATTGGTGGTTTTTCAGAAGAGAAAATGAAAGATGATTTCGCTTTTGCAAAAGGGCGCGTCTTTTACAAGTTGAATAATGTAGAAAAGATGAATAGAAAATTAGTTTGGATTGAAGCAACTTCAAACTCGTTTGATACTCAAGAAACACGTTGTTCTACAAACTTCTTCTCACTTCAAAATATCAATAATTTGATTGAAGAATCACTTAAGTGCGAATCCGTGGATTTCCGCGACAGTCCAGCCACCTATGAGTCAATTAGTTTAGTGCCTCGGTCTGTAACTCGCACCTTATCCAGGTTCAAGGCGGAATTGACAAATAAGTCAAGTGTATTTGTACGTAACGACTTCGACTTGGCCAAAAACCAGGCATTAGTTTCCCTTCAATACGTTGGGTATTTCTTGCTTCCCTCCTTCACGATTCCAATCGGTCTCAGAAATTGGTTTCTAGAACCTTGGATTAGAAGTTGGTGGAACATTCCTCAGACCCAGGTTTTTATCAACACCCTCCAAGAGGAAAAGGCTCTGAGGCAGCTTCGAAAAGTAGAAGCATTACTTTGGTTAGATGATGCGACTGGAAATTTTGCAGATACGCAATTGCAAAATTATGATGCAAATGTATATAACGAGACTATTCGATTGGCAATAATGTATAATGAGCCGAATATTCAGTTATTGCTACAGCTATTAACCGATGTAATTGGCATCGCCATCCCAGTTTTTTCGTTTATAATGGGTCGAAAGAGACTTGCAGTTTCAAATTCTCGGATTCAGGAGTCATTTTATAGTTTGAGTGACACAATGAAAGCGTTTTCCATTCTTCCACTAACTGATTTATGTGTTGGGTTTCACTCGCCCCATGGTTGGGAAATACTCATAGGCTCTTTTTTTGAACATTTTGGGCTGATTCCCAACAAATATGTAATTTCCCGCTTCGTTTCAACCTTTCCAGTTATTTTAGATACAGTATCTAAGTACTGGATTTTTCGTCACCTGAATCGCACATCTCCTTCGATTGTAGCAACTTATCACACAATGAGTGAATGATAATCACTCCTCCGAATTTGCATTTAGCGGGCTAGACGTTTTTCTCATTTTGGATTTGCAACCCTTCCCCCCTCTTGTTGACCATCCTCTAATATTGAGTAAAATGGAAAATACAAGGAAAAAGAAAGAATTGGAATAAGAAGAGATTACTTGATATTACGCGGCGTCGAGAAACGACCCGTTTGTACAAAGACTTGAGACTAATCATTAATTTATGCAAAGAAGAATTACAAAAAACTGGATGAAAAAATGGTGGATTCTGTCATTTGCAGTATCAATCAGTTTTGGTGAATTAAGCTGTCCATCTGTATCAAACGCATATCCGATTCTTGCGCAACAGAATTACGAGAATCCCCGAGAAGCTACAGGGCGTATTGTATGTGCCAATTGTCATTTAGCCAAGAAACCTGTGGATATCGAGGCCCCACAATCGGTTCTTCCCGATACTGTATTCGAAGCAGTTGTTAAGATTCCCTATGATATGTAGATAAAATAAGTACTTTCAAATGGAAAAAAGGGGGGGCTTAATGTCGGCGCTGTCCTCATTCTACCCGAGGGATTTGAATTAGCTCCTTCTAATCGCATTCCAACTGAAATAAAGGAAAAGTTGGGAAAATTGTCGTTTCAGAGCTACCGTCCCGGGAAAGAAAATATAATCGTGATAGGCCCAGTGCCGGGCAAATTATACAGCGAAATCGTATTTCCAATTCTCTCCCCAGACCCTGGTACTAATAAAGAAGCGCACTTCTCGAAATATCCCATTTATGTCGGAGGGAACAGAGGCAGGGGACAAATTTACCCGGATGGAAGTAGAAGTAACAACACTGTATATACCGCTTCAGTAACGGGAAAAATAAAGAAAATTTCCCGTAAAGAGGGAAAGGGTGGATACGACATTATTATTGAAGAATCCTCCGAAGGTCGTGAAGCAACTGATACCATCCCCCCCGGTCCCGAACTCATCGTTTCGGAAGGTGAGTCTGTTAAAGCCGATCAGCCATTGACTAATAACCCCAACGTTGGTGGGTTCGGTCAGGGAGAAGTAGAAATCGTACTCCAAGACCCGTTGCGTATTCAAGGTCTCCTAGTTTTTTTTGCATCGGTTGTTTTGGCACAGATCTTCCTTGTGCTTAAGAAAAAACAGTTTGAAAAAGTCCAGTTGGCAGAAATGAATTTTTGATTACCTACTCGCTTTTTTTATTGATGTTGCTCACTAACCCAATGGATAATTGGGTGTAGAAAAAGAAATACCTATCTTTCCTTTTTTTAGTCGATGGTTCCGATGCGAGGTGCGAGAGACTAGACTAGCGGTGGGTCGCACGCGTCGAAGCAAAGAAAGGGGGCGGCGATTTTGCAATTTTATTTTCTAGTCGCGCGGGCAGATGGCCTTGCTTGGTAGCTTTGTTGAGTTGAGAGCGCCAATTGAGTCGACTTTGCTTCTGTTGATGGTGTCAATGGCATCGACACTATCAACACCATGAGCCTTATGGGCATTTATTTCGGGGCGCAATCGAATTTTTCCCTGCCCAGTTTCGTAACTCGATTCCGTTAAGTCTGGGCTAGGGAACGCAGGATAAAACGACAGGTTTACATATAATAAGTAAACTAAAAATTTGTATTCGTCGAGAATATTACTATTAGGAAAAAATAGAAGAGAGATATCATTTTTTAGTTTGTCGAGACCCCTAGGTCGTATTCAAAAACCTATTGAACGATCCTATTAAGTTTTCTTTACCAAACTAAAGTGGCTCTTCGAAACTGCAATCTAATTTTTTTATATTATTTGTGTGTATACAAATAGTAAAAATAATGCGTTCCTGGAATCCTTATCGACCGCCCTATTCAACCTCGACCGATTCCTTGTAAAAGAATCGATCGACCCGCTTACTGAAAAAAAAATGCATTGCAAAGATCTAATACCGCTGAAGGCGAGTCATATGTCCGGTCGACGAGTCGGCCATAACAACATATCACTAATTTGTTTCTATCTAGATAAATAGGTCTATATTGAATTGAACCTTTTTTTCTTCTCCTTATTTAGGTAAAAGAGAAGAAAAAACCGAAAACTTCGCTTGTAAAATTCGGCGCAATTTTATTGCTTGATTCGTCCTGCTCGCAAGTGAAACGAGAAGAAGTCTTCATGACTTAATCATTATCAAACAGCAGTTGTTATCGAAGGGATGACCCTAACCCTGAGTAAGCTCCGTAAGAGAATATGCTCGACGAACCTATCACAAGTGTACCGGCTACAGTACCTATCAACCACAAGGGAATTCTTCCAGTGGTATTCGTCATCTGCCCCACCTCCTTCCCCCTAAATTTTTGGCTTCATCACCACCCGGTCGCGACTTGAGACATGAACAGTCACAAATAATTAGGATCTTGATCTTTTTTAGGCAATTCTTTTTAGTTTCTAATTAAAAAAGTAATTAGAAAATGAAACGGCAAGTACGAAAATCAGTAGTAGTCCCCGATAAAGGCTTGTACGATTCGATTCTACACTCTGTTTATTTGGATTCGGTTGTGTCGTAGATTCAGGGCTCACTAAAAACTATCTTTGAATGAATTGCATAGCTGATATGGACCCCAAAAAGAAAACCGTAGGTACAGCTAAGCCGTGAACGGCTAACCATCTAACAGTGAAAATTGGATAAGTTTTATCTAAAGCCATTGGTTTCTCCTAAAAGGATTTGGTGAATGCATCAACCTGTTCCAGCGAATCGAAGCGACCAGTTATTAACGGAACTTCTTGTCGGCTCTCTGAAAAATATTCGTTTGGACGGGGGCTTCCGGAAACATCGTAAGCTAAACCTGTACTGACAAACGGCCAACCTGCAATAAACGGGGAGGGTATAGTAATGCTATGGATGACCCAGTATCAAATACTAGTAATAATGTCGGCAAAGGGACGTTCTCCTGTATTCCCAGACATGTTCAACTCCGTATCTATCTTGTAATACTAAAAAGGATTGTTTCTCAAAGAAGAGATAGTAAAGGGGGTAGAATATATGCAATCCACCAACAAACCTCTTCTAACGAGACTTGAACCTAATTAGGTTGTCACTATTATACCCAGGGTATATCCAAAATATACTGGGTCAGTATAGCTAGCCCACCTCCGATGCGGCAAGGTTACTCGTTCCTAACAAGTACGGTGTTCAAGACTTCCGGGATTTTTGATGCGTAGCTATCTACACCACATGTGGACTAAACGAATTGAAAAGTATTAGCCGCCTCTGAACATGGTACGGTAAGCTTGTGGGTGCGGGGAATTAATTTTTTCGCCCTGCTTCTTAGTCCGCGTTCACTGTTGATCCCGACGTGTGCAGGTGATTACTAGTTTCAACTAAACGTACATATATCAAGAAGTGCGAATAGTTCCCAAAAGAGGGAAAGACTGCTTCATCGACGATTTTCAACCGATAAATGAACGGTGGGAAAGGACTATGTAGTGTCCAGCTCAGAAATTAGTAAGACGTGAGTGCACCGTAATTTGATGGGTTTAGATGACCCAATAAAAAGTACTAATCAATTCTGATTTAGAAAATTCGAGTAAACAACTTTGATTAAGCAACTTCGGGTGATAAACTACTCAAGAAAGTCGTATACTAATCCATCTGTCAGATAATTTGGTATTCAAATTTATGCTCACTCTATTAAGCTACTTCGCCTTTTTGACGTCTGTACCAACTTCAACCTTAGCTTCATTTGTCGGATTGAACAAGATTCAGATTCTGCAACTTAGCGTTATCATCTAGAAAAAGGAGGAGAAAGGCAAAAAGGAGAGGCTTAGCTGCCGCTTATTAATCCATCGTACTTATCAATTACTTATTATTAGTTGACGCGTAAATAGACTTTGGTAAGTATTCACATAAGACATCTACAAACTGGAATGGTTGAGGCATTACTATCTGGAATTGTGTCAGGTTCGATTCCAATAACCCTAGCTGGATCATTTGTAACTGCATACCCACAATATCGACGTGGCGATCAACTAGATATTCGATAGAATTTGATAAATGTCATAGTTCAAAAAAGACGTTGATTTAGGGAAAAAATAAAAAAAAAAGATATATATCTGAAAAACTTTTTTTATCCTCCTCCCTTATCCCATTTTATCTAAAATTCGTACGAACATTTTTTTCATCCGAAAAACAAACAAAAGGAACTGCCTCGGCAGAAACAGTTGCCTTCATATTTTATATTCGGTGCGTATTTTTTATAGTAATCTTTGGATAGGTGGTAATAGACACGCCCTGTAGGATTTGAACCTACGACATCGGGTTTTGGAGACCCGCGTTCTACCGGACTGAACTAAGGGCGCCTTGTTTTTGTCGGAGTGACTTTTTTATTCGAAGCAGAAAATGGGTAGCTTCCTCCCCCACTATGTGGGAAGGAAGCTAAACTAGTGTTTTTTTCTTTATCTAAAGAAAGAGAAACACATAGATCAATCGAATGAGATAATAAGTCTCATTCTCAAAGCTTGGTGCATAGATCAAAATAGGGATGACGGGATTTGAACCTGCGACATTTTGTACCCAAAACAAACACGCTACCGAGCTGCGTTACATCCCTACTAATTTTGGTTTGTAATTCATATCATCGATCCGATGTTATTTGATCCAATTGATTGTAACCAATAGTTATAGATACTGTCTACCAGTGAAATAAAAATCTATTTTTTTAGAGGTTGCTGCCTCCTACTATTCTGTTCGATTCTTAGTTTTTTTATTGCTCTTCATCGATGTTGCGGGTGTTGCGGCCAATGCCGGGTACTCAAAAATTACCAATTTTTCTTTTTGGAAAAATTTATTTAAACCTAGTGAATAATCAATCAAAAAAAAAAGAATTAAAAGGCGAATAAAGGCGAAGAGGTAGGGAAATAGAAATTTAAAGAGAAGGAGGATTCTGATGCAACACGTGAAGGTTTACCTTTCTACGGCCCCTGTCGTAGCTACAATATGGTTTGGTTTGTTGGCTGGTTCATTAATAGAAACAAATCGCTTTTTTCCAGACGCTTTGTTATTTCCATTTCTTTGACCCAAAGCGGAAGGATCAAATAAAGCAAAAAAATCGTAGAAATATACATCTTGCGATGCAAGGCGTAATTAATTGAGTCAACGATGGAAGCGGTTAAATTCCAAATTTTATTAGTTAAAACTTCGCAAGTAGTCCCCGTCTTTTGGACCTACCTGCGGCCCCCCAAAAAAAACAACTTATCATGGGGCAATTGATTTTATGGCCAAAAGTAAAGATGTGAGGGTAACCATTGCTTTGGAATGTACAAGTTGTACTGGGAAAGAAACTGGTGCTAAATCTACGGGTATTTCTCGATACACTACACGTAAGAATCGCCGTAACACACCTACTCGGTTGGAGTCAAAGAAGTATTGCTCCTGTTGCCAAAAGCACACTAATCACAAAGAATTAAAAAAATAAAAAGAAATATCTTCGATTGATTCGTAAGTACTCAATATTAATGTGCGTCGGTAGTCACAAAAAAGAAATATCACGAATAAATCTAAACGATCTTCCCGTAGACGTTCACCGTCTATTCGCTCTGATGAAACTATTGATTACAAAAATACGAGCTTACTTCGCCGATTCGTGAGTGAGCAGGGAAGAATACTCTCGAGACGGATGAATAGATTGACCTCGAAGCAGCAGCGTTCAGTAGCTACCGCTATAAAGAGAGCCCGTATTTTGGCTTTGCTACCTTTTTCAAATAACGAAAATTAGATCACTCTAGGAAATTGAGTTCTGGGGGATTTTCAAATTTTACAACTAAAAATATTTTGCGAAACGAATTTGGTTGAATCTATTTAAGTCGAATCAAACTGATGTCTTCGAGATAGTCTGTCCTTCTGCTTATTTCGCCTTTTTTTGTCTCTTGTTCCCTATGATAAATATGCAATTTAATCCGTTACTTATTTCTGGCCTCTCCGTTGAAAACGATCCGGAGAGGCTTACCACCGCACATCAATCTTTACTATCATTAATTTGTTTTATGAGCCTAGAAGAACAGTAAGCATCTGAGGTAGCTACTTGTGCGAGTGTCCTGCAATTCAGAAAAACTTGATTCTCATACAAATTGTGAATCGTCGAACTGTACGTAATTCCATTTTTTCGTGCTGCTGCATTAATTCGAGCAATCCATAGACGACGAAATTTCCTCTTTCGGTTGTTTCTATCTACATAAGCACAAGCTAATGCCTTATTTTCTTGCTGGTTTGCTGCTCTAAATAATCTCGAATGAGCCCCCCGAAACCCAGATGCAAAATTGAGAATTTCTTTGCGATACTTCCGAGCCACGGATCCTCGTTTTACTCTGGTCGTTATACGTATAGCCTCACAGAAAGGTATATTTTCATTTTAAAAAAATCTATTTATTCTTAGGCTCCGCTACTCCCTTAGATAGTTCCGCTTCAATATCTCTTATCTCGAAATATTGATTTAGAAAAATACATAGACCATATTCTATTGGAATATACCTCCTCAAGTAATTAAGATCCTAAACATAGATTTCTATTTTAGTGACACTACGTGCGGTGACATACGACGCTTATCCATTTTTGAAAGATCATAGATAGCTTTTTCACAATTTTCAAAAAAAAAAAGTTGGTTATCACAAAATTTTTTATCTAATGTTAGAAATAGAGATTCCGGCGGCTTTTGCTAGTCCGACTTTCCCTCCCGTAAATACTCCGGATTCAACCCCCCCTCATTCTTATTTATCTATCAATAAGTGGTACGTTGCATCGGAAATGTTACGGATTCCAATGTTTCCGTGGTAGATTTCTTCTGGCAGCCGGGTCCCCCCTATATACCGGAGCCTGGGATTTTCCTAGGATAAGGAAAGCAAAATTGCTGTTGGCGGGTCGCACGATCCCCAATGTATAACTCAGCCCTTTGATGTGGGCTTTTTCGCTTTCATATTTTATTTATAGCAAAAGAAATTATCTGTATAGTAACGGTATTTTATGCCGGGGGTTGGCGAAACAGCTGACCCGTGGTTGTTGCCACCACAACGAATTTAGCAAAAGAGGTATAAGAGTTGATACCACTAGCCAGGCTTCGCTTAATAACTCAAATTTATTATCATCGATTGGTTTTTATCATCCCAAATCAAAATGATCGGGTTTGCACCGACTCCAGCCACGAATTCCTATTTCTTATCGAAACAGATGGATTATGGAATTATCCCTAGTTCGATTAGGCAATAATCCTGCAGCATCAATCCCCTAATATCTTAGGTTTCCGATCCGAACAAGTCACACATACACCCTAGTACACACCCCTCGCCGCTGGGGGCATCCCCGAAGAGCAGGGGATTTCGTTCCACTTCCCAATCGTTGTCTCGCTTTTCTAATAAGTTGCTGATTCGTTGGCACGTTAAAAGACGCAGAAAGTTTATTCGGTTCAAAAGATTTTCAACCATTTGTAAAAAATCGCCATATCCCGATATCCAAAAATCAATCTTTACAAGATTCTTTTAGTTAAATTATGAAGAGGTGGGTGAGGCAGCAGTCACCTAGACGAACAAAAATGAAACTACAAAAAAGAAAATTTTGAACAGAAGCAATTTACCTGCAAGTCTAGACTACCCCCTACTCGGCAAATCTGCTACCTGAAGCGTTTTCCAACGCTACAGGATCCGCAACACCATAATCCTGGGCTTCTTCTGCTGATAGAAAGACATCTCTTTCCATGTCTTCGGAAATTACCCACAAAGGTTTGCCAGTTCTCTGGGCATAGACTTTGGTTGTACAATCTCGGAGTTTTGATGCTTCTTCTGCCTCCATGACACATTCCCCTGCTTGTCCATCATAATACGAACTAGCGGGTTGGTGAATCATTACCCTGATTAGATGACTTTAATTAATTGCAACCGTACAAGCAAATGTTTTTGCATACGGCTATATATTTGATGGGCTTACTAAGCCTGTTCAATTTAGTATTTAAACATTAACTCTTTGCATCAGAAAAAAGTTCTACTTCGTTATCATCCCTTCCTTTTTGGAATACTAGGTACGGGAAAGATATTAAGAGGTTATACCATCCTTTCTTTCAAACGTACTATGATGGTTCCGTCGCTTCGTAGCGCCGGCGATCCCAGAGTTTGCTATGTATATTCTCGATGGACAATGGAATCGGCATCGTTCAACTTCTCAAAAACTTGATTTTGATTGACAAAATAAATGGATTTCAAGAAATCATGTAGATTCGAGATTTCATACAACTTATGACGCTACGATAGATTGATGTTGATCGACAGTGAATCTACCGCAAGTCAAACAAATATTCTTTGACTCGTTTTATCCTCTCAGCGCTTCGTTATTTCAATTTTGGATGTGCATGGGAAGAATCACCAAGTACTGATTGCCATGCTATTGTTACCTCAACTAGGCGAAGGCAAAGTTTTAATCCATACAAATCATTGGCGCCAAGCGTGAGGTAGTGCTATACGTCTGGTAATTTCTCCTCCAGCCAAAATGGAAGATCCCATTGAAGCAGCTAATCCCATGCAAATAGTATGTACATCTGGTACGACAAATTGCATCGCGTCATAAGCAGATATTCCGGCTAATACCGCCCCACCAGGGGAATTTACGTACAAGTACATATCTTTGGCTTGGTCTTCTCCATTGAGATACATCATAATACCGATAAGTTGATTAGCAATCTCATCATCGACTTGTTGACCCAAAAAAAGAAGTCTTTCACGATAAAGCCGGTTGATTGAGATAGGTTTATGCGACCCTCGCTCCCCCCTCTAGAACCGTATAGGTATCGTTAGATACATACGGCTCTGGTGGATTTTACGTGAAAGGAGTAAAAAAAACAAAATTTCTGTTTCTCTTTTTCTTCTTATGTTTTTAATCCTACCCGGATTAGACATATCCCATTTTTGGTTCAAGTTTGTCTGGTCCGTGCTTTGCACATCCTGAACTGCATCGTAACCGGCGATTAGTGAACCCACAGCTTGTGGTGTGCTAACTTTTCCTTCTGCACCGGTACATTTCTGTTCTTGATTGAGTCCCTCTGATGTAAAGAGTCTTTAGGTTCATCTTCTACCCCGGAGGGTGGGGAGGGGGGTTCCGACCACCACTTGCACATACAGAACAAGTAGTTTTACTTTCCCTGTATCTATTCCCACATATTATGTGCGAAAAAAAAATGAATCTAGTTAAATTCATTTCTGTTCTGGTTCCTATTTCGTAGTCATTCTTGCTACGACCGATCTCCGGGACCGAGTGACCGGAGCCTAAACGATCTGTTCATTCTAACTAGCCATGGATTCTGACGACTAACAAATCTATCGGCAGATTTTTCTCACGCATTTGACCACTGATGGATTAGTCAATTTTAAGCGAGATAGAGGCAAATCGATCAGATAAGAAATGATGGAAACGGGTTCCACCTGGCTCGACATACCTAACGAGTCGCACTACACGTCAACCCGAACCGCATCCTCTTCCCCAGGGAGACGAAAGGGCACCTTTGGAACACCAATTGGCATGTAGGAATTAATGAAAGATGGTAATGGTTATCTCCAAATTGAGGACGTAGAGGCTAAACCAAAAAGAGCTTACATCATATTATAACATGCTTGATGGAGGCGGCGTGGTTGGGTGGTCAGAACTCCTAATTTTTGCAGATATTAATAGATTCTGATGGGACCAATCTCTACATTGTTATATAAAGAACTTAGATGCTAAAATATTCATGCCTTCACGCGTTATCTGAAAGAAAAATTACTGGCTTGTTTTACATAACTACTTGTTTTGTACAAACAAGTACGTGAGACGATTAAAAAAGGTTTCTCGTTGGAGAGAAGGCTTCATTCGTTCTCTCTCCCCTATGTGGCTCTAATCACGAACCAGAATATTGATTTAGATATTCCATGCAATAACTTCTATTTTATCTTTTTTTTTAATGCAAGCCTACATTGCAAGAAAGTTACGTGGTGGTCACTCATCTCCAATATCCAAGAAAGGGGTTTCTCACGGGTTTGCCTCGGTATCGCGTTCACACCGTCGTATTAAATGATCCTGGTCGTCTGATTTCTGTGCATCTAATGCATACTGCTTTGGTCTCTGGCTGGGCGGGTTCAATGGCTTCATATGAACTAGCTGTATTTGACCCATCCGATCCCGTTCTTGACCCGATGTGGAGACAGGGTATGTTTGTTATTCCATTTATGACTCGCATTGGGGTAACAAAATCGTGGGGGGGTTGGAGCATCACCGGAGATACTGCAACTGATGCAGGTATCTGGAGTTACGAAGGTGTAGCGGCAGCTCATATCATACTATCTGGTTTGTTGTTTCTAGCTGCTATCCGGCACTGGGTCTATTGGGACTTGGATCTTTTTCGTGACGATCGCACGGGAAAACCATCTTTAGATTTACCCAAAATATTTGGAATTCACCTATTTCTTTCAGGAGTACTTTGTTTTGCATTTGGAGCATTTCACGTAACGGGTTTGTTTGGTCCCGGCATTTGGGTATCAGACCCCTACGGATTAACCGGAAAAGTAGAACCCGTAGATCCAGCTTGGGGGGCTGAAGGTTTTGACCCATTCGTTCCGGGTGGAATAGCCTCGCATCATATAGCAGCAGGCGTTTTAGGGATATTAGCCGGCTTGTTCCACCTCAGTGTTCGTCCTCCCCAGCGGTTGTACAAGGCTCTACGTATGGGGAATGTCGAAACCGTGTCGTCTAGCAGTATCGCTGCCGTCTTTTTTGCCGCTTTCGTGGTTTCCGGAACCATGTGGTACGGCTCTGCCGCAACTCCGATCGAACTGTTTGGTCCCACCCGTTATCAATGGGATCAGGGGTACTTTCAACAAGAAATAGAGAAACGAATACGATTAGGCGAAGCCGAAAACCTAAGTCTATCCCAAGCTTGGTCGAAGATTCCAGAAAAATTGGCTTTTTACGACTATATCGGTAATAACCCCGCCAAGGGTGGGTTGTTTAGAGCAGGTGCAATGGACAATGGCGACGGGATAGCCGTTGGTTGGTTAGGTCATGCCGTCTTCAAAGATAGGGAAGGCCACGAACTATTTGTACGCCGTATGCCGACTTTTTTCGAAACATTTCCCGTAGTTTTAGTAGATGGCGAAGGCATTGTAAGAGCTGATGTACCATTCAGGCGAGCAGAATCAAAATACAGCGTTGAGCAAGTAGGTGTAACCGTAGAGTTTTTCGGTGGTGAATTAGATGGCGCTAGTTTCAGTGACCCCGCTACGGTGAAGAAATATGCTAGGCGCGCCCAATTAGGTGAGATCTTTGAATTTGATCGCGCCACTTTGAAATCAGACGGTGTGTTTAGAAGTAGCCCACGGGGTTGGTTCACTTTCGGTCACGCCACGTTTGCTCTCATTTTCTTTTTCGGTCACATCTGGCACGGTGCAAGAACCTTATTCAGAGATGTTTTTGCTGGTATCGATCCCGACTTGGACGCCCAAGTTGAATTCGGGGCATTCCAGAAATTGGGGGATCCAAGTACCAAAAGACAAGCTGTTCGATAGGTTTTTCTTATTTATCCTATTGAAACTTGGGGTTATCCTTCGAGTTCAGTTATCAATATTGCCTGGATCAACAAAATAGAATTATTTTGCCAAAACTCAATAGATAAATTCCATTGAATATCTGGAAGTCAAGTCAAAAAAAGAAAAATTGAAGGAGTTATGAAGCCTCCCTCAATCTAATTAGTATGAAAGATATTTTTAAAATACCAATTTACGGTCCAATCCATGGAAGCACTGGTTTATACATTTCTGCTGGTAGCCACTTCAGGTATAATATCTTTCGCCATTTTCTTTCGAGAACCCCCCAAAGTACCTAGCAAAGGAAAATAAAAAAGAAACAACTTTTTTTTTCTTCTTAATAAAGAAATAGATTTTGTTGCATCGGCAACATTATGAGGAAAATGAAATTGATCAGAGACCTTCCCTTTCAATTTTCGGGAGGTCTCCCAGTCCGACTAATCTTCATGTTCCTCAAAAGGGTCTCTGAGTTCTCTGGAGGGTTGACCGAAAGCGGTATACAAGGCGTAACCGGTGAAGCTAACAAGTGAACGGGATATAGAGATAGCGACCAAAGTTGCAGTTTCCATTGCCATGTAACCCAAGAAATATTAGTTCTTATTAAGTATAGTAGTATACAAAGTCAGCGAATTTCAATCAATTGAGCAAGCTCTATGGCTACGAAAGTTATTGATGATACTCCCAGAGGTAAACCCAGAATCAGTTTCTTAGGAATGGTTTTGAAACCACTCAACTCGGAATATGGAAAGGTTGCTCCCGGTTGGGGAACTACTCCCCTGATGGGCTTTTTTATGGCTTTATTTGCAGTATTCTTAGTTACTATCTTGGAAATTTATAACTCATCCGTTTTATTGGATGGTCTTCCGGTTAGTTGGTAGAAAGGCCTCGAACCCCGCTGATGCAGCAGCAACAGCTGGGGGTTCATAAAGAGATACTTCACCGAAAATTAGCGAGGTAGTTAAATCGCGTAAATTTTTCTTAAAATGTTTTGACAATACGGGTGTGTGATTCGTCGCAACTAATCCGGTTCAACAAATAAACACTCTTTTTATTTTAATAAAAGTTATTCTATTAGTGGTGTCTCGCCAGGTAGCGATCGAGTGATTAGCACCCGAAACGCGAGAAATAAATATTTAGTGATAAAGCTTAAACTACGATTAAATTGCACCAATCTACCATTTAAATTTCGTGACGAAATTGTTACTTCATATCATTGACTCGGTGCTTGACCAAAAAATTATCAATGAAATTTTTTTTAACTAGTTCTTTACTAGACTATGGAAGTAGAAAAAGATCATGCAGGGTGTGTCTCGCCTCATATACCCGCAGGGTAATGGAGGAGCTGCTGCCCATTAGGTCTTCCTACCAATAAAAAGATTTCTCGAGATATAGTAGAAATCTAAGGTTTCGTGGATGTTCAAACAATCAGATGAGAACGAGGTAACCTCTATTCACCTGTATATCCCATTTTTTTAGGGGTAGATACGTCGATAAGATGAAGAGATTTCCCAAGACGCTAGTGCTATTTGTTCCTGAATCACAATTTAAAGCTAACATGAGATCGAAGCAAAATGTATTTCCGAGTTTTTCGGAGCTGAGTCACTGCTTTCTTCATTAAAGAACAAAATGGTTTCGAGGGTTTGACGTCTCTTTTTTTCTCCTCGCTCCAGTAACTACTAATGGAATCGAAAGTGCCCAAAAACTTTTGCTTAAGCTGTTTGAGAAAAAAGTCTCATGTACAGTTTACGAAGAGGGGGTTTAAAAAGCTTACCTATCTCACTAAAGTATATGATTGGTTCGAGGAGCGCCTAGAAATTCAGGCAATTGCTGATGATATTACTAGTAAATATGTCCCTCCGCATGTCAACATATTTTATTGCTTGGGGGGAATCACGTTGACCCGCTTCTTGGTTCAGGTAGCCACCGGTTTCGCTACGACCTCCTATCATCGTCCGACTGTTACAGAAGCTTTTTCTTCGGTTCAATATATAATGACTGAAGTTAATTTTGGTTGGCTTATTCGTTCTGTTCATAGGTGGTCAGCAAGTATGACGGTTTTAATGATGATTTTGCATGTATTTCGCGTCTATCTCACAGGGGGATTCAAGAAACCTCGCGAATTGACTCGGGTTACTGGGGTGATTCTAGCTGTATTAACTGTGTCTTTTGGTGTAACTGGATATTCCTTACCCTGGGATCAAATTGGTTACTGGGCTGTTAAAATTGTAACGGGCGTACCCGAAGCTATTCCCCTGATAGGATCTTCATTAGTAGAGTTATTACGAGGAAGTGTTAGTGTCGGCCAATCCACATTAACTCGTTTTTATAGTTTACACACTTTCGTCTTGCCGCTTCTTACTGCTGTTTCTACGCTGATGCATTTCTCAATGATCCGTAAACAAGGCATTTCGGGTCCTTTACAAAATATCATTCAAAAAGTAAGGATAAAAAATCCCCGCCTCTGTATCAATAGAAGACCTCAATCCATAGTTTTTTAAGAGGTTATTGTTCCGTCGCCGCCAAAACTTACCATTAAAACAGATGAAAAGTTATCCGGCGGATTGAGTTATTGTCTCGGACTACCGGGATAACAAAATCAAAGCATTAAGGAAAAAATTTGGATTATGGGAGTGTGTGACTTGTCCCAAAGCGTGTAGGCTACGCAGATGCCGAATTGGATACTGCTGCAATCAAAGATGTGTCTCTTTTCCGACCTTTCTTTAGGATTAAGAATCGAAACTTGGATGTGAAAACATCTTTCTCGAACTAAGAAAGTTGTTTGGAGAATTTTTCCCATGATCGAACTAAAAACCTTGAAAGGCCTCATCAAACCCTATATATAAATCCAATTGAGATTTTGTGAAGTTTTTAACCATACGGTTTTTAAGACGATGCATACATTTCTTTTGCATCAGATACTACTTATTTGCAGGAATAGCCGCTGGGGTAAAAAACCGATCTAAAGAGATATATAGCCGAAGTCGTAACAAGTTAAGATCCCATACAGATCGTAGTTCGCGAGTATTTTGTGCAAATTGGCAATCATGCGATACGTTATATATGGGATATGAGATAATCCGCGAAGCTTTATTTCAAAAAATTTGAGCTGACTCGGGTGAGAAGCCACGCCGAGGAATAACTCCTTTGCGCGTCCGTCCTTTCTTTGTTCACCAACTCTTGCGAGATGAAACAATTAGATATCTGCTCGAGCCGTATGAGAAGAAATTCTCACGTTCGATTCTTATGGGGGAGTGAGGGGTCCATCCCGACAACGAAAAAACCTGACCTGAACGATCCTGTTTCGAGAGCGAAGTTAGCTAAGGGTATGGGACATAATTACTATGGAGAACCCGCTTGGCCCAATGATCTTTTATATATATCTCCTGTAGTGATTTTGGGAACCATCGCATGTACCGTAGGTTTGGCTGTTTTAGAACCATCAATGATTGGTGAACCAGCGAATCCGTTTGCAACTCCTTTGGAAATATTACCTGAGTGGTATTTCTCTCCCGTATTTCAAATACTTCGCACAGTACCAAATAAACTATTAGGTGTTCTTTCAATGGCGTCAGTACCCGCAGGTTTGTTGACCGTTCCCTTCCTCGAAAATGTCAATAAATTTCAGAATCCGTTTCGGCGCCCAGTAGCCACAACAGTCTTTGCAATTGGCACCGCGGTCGCTATTTGGTCAGGCATTGGAGCAACTTTACCCATTGATGGATCTTTAACTTCGGGGCTGTTTTAGTATTTACTGCTCTCTTACGAACCTGAAAAATATTCAGATCTAGTCTAGGGAATAATCTCCATGGAGCAAGACTTCCCTAGACTTCTTCATTTTTGAATCAAAATTCTCAAATTTCTTAGATAATTGATTCTTCCTTTTTTATGCCAAATAAGTTAAAAGTCAAACTTGAATTTTTGAGTTTTGCTTGACTTATTCCCTTTGTTTTTCTTTACGTCGCAACTGCTTATTATCTAACCATTTTCGCTTTTCTTTTTCCAAAATCTCTAGGGATAACAATCTAATATACAAGAACTAATTTAGCTTTTACTGCCTGTTCCTATTTTATTAATCGACACGTAGTTTCTTGTAGGTAATTCTGTAGCGAAACGCTCCCACGAAGCTTTTGACACCTGATCTACAGATTTTTGCCCAAAACTTTTTATTCTTGATGAGTCCTCTCGGCTATAATTAAGCAAATCAGAAATTGTGTGTATTTCAGCCCTTTTAAGACAATTAAAGGCTCTGGCGGGTAATTCTAGTTGGTCAATAAATGTATTTTTAGAGATCTTTCCCTCTAGTTCACTGACATCATCAAAATGTGAAGGTGATCCCGTTGAAGCGGAAAAATCTTGATTATCCCCGGAATGAGGGACGTCTTCACACTTCACGTGCAAAAAAGGAGTTAATAAGTCTATAAGTTTTTTAGAAGCCTCACAAATAGCTTCGTCCGGGGTCAGACTACCATTTGTCCATATTTCGATAAATAATGTTTCTCGCATCGCTTTACCACTTCCAAAGAGATGAACGCTATAATTTACGTTTCGGACAGGCATAGATACGGCATCAACGGGAAATTCTCCACCTCCATATCCATGTGAATTTTCTATGCGATATCCACAATCTTTTTCAATTTTTGATTCAATATTTACAGATATTGGTTGAGTAATAGTAACTACATATTGCGAATCGTCAATCGCTTTGACGGAGGGCGGTAATAATGTATCACCCGCAGTGACTTTTTTGGGACCAGTTACGGATGAAACTGCTTCTTGAATATCATTGGAATCACTCTTAGGTGCAATTTCCTTTAGATTAACTAAAACATCACGTATTGTCTCTTAAATACCCGTTATTGTAGAATACTCGTGCACAACTCCGTGAAATCTTGCACATGTTATGCTCGTTCCCTCAACCTCCTCTAGCGAGGCTCTACGCATGGCAATTCCCACAGTACTGACTTGGCCTCTCTTGAAGGGAGATACGACGAAACGACCGTAATGAAGACGCTTACTTTCTGTCTTCGATTCAACGCATTTCCATTGAATTACCTGAGTAGAGATCGATGTTTCATCCCTGAGCATAAAAAATCCCTTTTTAGTTTTGATATAACTAACTACTAGTTAAACACGTCTTTTTCTGGGGGGTCTACACCCATTATATGGCATGGGAGTCACATCACGTACAAAACTGAGGATTATGCCGCTTCGACGAATAGCCCGTAAAGCGGTGTCTCTCCCCGGGCCGGGGCCACTCATCATAACTTCTGCCTGTTTCATACCTCGATCCATTGATGCACGAATAGCATTTTCCGCCGCAGCTTGGGCAGCGAATGGTGTGCTTTTGCGCGTACCTTTGAATCCACAGGCGCCAGCGGAACACCAAAGAGCCACTTATCCTCGAACGTCCGTGACAGTAATAATGGTATTATTAAAACTCGCTTGGATATGAATAACCCCCTTTTGTACTCCGCGTTTTCCCTTACGTGAACGAATTTTTTTTGAATTATTTGACATATTTGATTTATTATTCCTATTGAAAGGCTGTGGTTAATTGCTACTTGATTCCGCGTTTAAATAAATATTTTTGCTACCCCTGTCTCTGTTTATGCTTCGGGTTGCAACGAATTACCATGATTCGTCCACGTCTACGAATCAATCGACATTTCTCACATATTTTGCGAATGGAGGCACGAATTTTCGTAACTACAACCTTAAATTAATTGGGTAAATCTACTGATAGATTTGACATGCGTTTTCCTTTCTTTTTTTTCAAACAAAAAAATTTTGAATAAACAGGTAATTACTAGGTAGTGACACCAGCAACAAAGTCTACTGACTGCTGTTCGTATGCCTATTTCTGAGGCGGTAAATTGTACATCCTTTGGTAAGATCATAAGGACTTAATTCGGCTCTTACCCTATCTCCTGGTAATATTCTTATGTAATTGCGTCAGATCTTTCCCGATATGTGAGTCAAGACTTGGCATCCATTATCTAAACACGCTCAAGACATGGCATTGGGAAGAGATTCCGTAACTGTACCCTCCATGTCAATAAGATTCTGTTTCTTCATCATTCAAAATAGGTAAACCTCCCAGATTATTCACAGATTTTTTTTTTCAAAAGATTGTTACTATCTATTTCAAGACATAGCATTTTTAGAAATAACTAACTACTTGTTAAGAAAAAAAAGTTTCCGAATCACCAAATGTGACATACAACTTCCCCCCCAATTTTTTTTTGTCGGGCCTCCCGATCTGTAACAAGTCCATAAGATGTTGGTGGAATTGCAATTCCCATACCGCCCAATATTTTGGGAATTTCCCGACTATCGGAATAGATTCTCAAGCCAGGTTTGCTAATGCACTTGATAGCTACAATGTGAGGTTCTTTCTTCTTACCAAAGTATTTCAGGCTAACATCTAGAAACTCTTTCCTACTCTCTTTGTGCTCTGCGACACTTCTTATAAAACCTTCTTCCAATGAAATTTGTACGATGCTTTTAGTCATTTTGGTGGCAGGTATCCTGATCATAGCTTTTCTTCTTGTATTGGCATTTCTTATGGCAGTTACTGCGGTGGAGATGGCATCATTATTCGTGAAATATCAATCAGTAGTTGTTGTAGTTACTAATACCAGAATGATTCCCAACCTCTTTTCATTTTCAAATTAAACTAGAATGGAGTTAAAAAGAGAAGTTCTATCATATCTATTGTTTCTCTCTAGCCAATTTTTTTTTTTAATTTTGCGTCTTTAGGTATTTACGTAAATTCGATAACTTATCAAACCTAAATTTTACATAAAAATCTTGTGAAAAGTTTAGGTTTGATAAAGCGCAAATTGACAATTTCAAATCTTCTTGGTTCTTACAACACCTCGGGAGCTAACGAAACTATTCTGGCAAAATTACATTCTCTCAATTCTCTAGCTACTGGACCGAAGATCCGAGTCCCTCTAGGGTTTCCTTCCTGGTTGACAACAACGGCGGCATTGTCATCAAATCCAAGAATCATACCATTACATCGCTTTATCCCTTTACGGGTGCATACTGCCACTGCCCTAACCACTTCTGATCTTTTTAGAGACATGTTGGGTATTGCTTCTTTGACTACGGCTATGATGGTGTCACCCGTATCTGCGTATTTACGGTTCCCGGTTCCTAGCACTCGAATACACATTGATTTGCGGGCTCCGCTGTTGTCTGCTACATCTGAATAACTTTGAGTTTGAATCATTTGGTAATCGAGAAAAATAATAGGTTTAGTTATATATGTATATTCGAATGAAAGATATATGTTCCACCCGTAAAAGCATCAGGGAAGAAATGACTTACTGATACTGCAACGTCGGTGAGACTAACCTCAAGTAATAACTACTAAAGCGTAGTCGATTTGGTGACAATCGGGGTGACGAACGTCTTAGATAGTTGGAACGCCGTCAGCACTATTATCCCCAAGTCACTTGTTTAGTTTCTTGTAGATGCTTGTCCTCAGTGCGGTACAAATACTAAGAAAAAAGAGAGAAGATCAATTCTCTCTTTTTTCTTAGTATTTGTAGAAAAAAAAGCATTGCTGCTAGTTGCAGGTACTATCTCCCACAGTCACTAGAGATATCATTTTTTTTATCTCTTAACTTGTATCACGATTCTATGGCAGTTACTATTCGAGTACGTATTGGCATTTTATGGGCAGCCATCGCCGTAGCAGCTTCAGCTACATCTTCCGATACTCCACTTAATTCATAAATTATTCGACCTGGTTTAATTGCGGATACCCAGTATTCCGGGGATCCCTTGCCCGAACCCATCCGCGTCTCAGCGGGTCTCATGGTGATTGGTTTGTCGGGAAAAATTCGTATCCACAATTTCCCACCTCGACGGGCATGGCGCGTTATGGCCCTCCTCCCCGCTTCTATTTGTCTAGCCGTAATCCAAGCAGGTTCGAGGGCCTGAGGGGCAAATTTCCCGAATGAGACGACGTTGCCGCGATTAGATATTCCCCTCAATCTTCCTCTATGTTGCTTACGATATTTAGTTCGTTTAGGGTTACAGTCGATGTCGGTAATTTCCATCTCTGATACAAAACCGGACGTGAAGATTTCCATTCAACCGGCTCCTCATGAATTCGATACCAGTTCTCATACTTCGCAAACTTACTGGCTATTCCTTTTTATGTCGTTTCGCTCTTTTTTGTTTCTTTTTTTTCGTTCCATTTCTAAATAGCGGTTCAGATATTACTTGGTGCTAAATTCACGGGCGAGAATGAGCTCTATTCTATTTTTAATACTACATACAAGTGTATGGGCTTCTCCCGCCATCCTATTTACCGAATCTCGGTATTCACCGACTGAATGAGATTCGGAAGTCCCCTCGTTTTTCAGTCTCTTTGAGCAAACGTTTGGGTTCTCTTCCTAGCTGGAGCTTCCTACTCTATCTTGATTTGATTGAGTCGACGTTCCTAGTAGCAACTGACTCAAAGCTCTCTTTTAGTATTTTGGTAATCATGCTACATAACACAGCCTTTCGGGAGTTGAGTGGTTAACCATACGATCGATTGTGAGAGAAAAAGGAAAATTGAAGTTTTTCGGTTTTTCTTTCGAAGTAGCCGTGAATTGGCATCGTTTTCAGCTTCGCCGGAGAAAAAAAAATTTCGTGGCGTGGATAGAATTTTTATTTACGATGACATAATCCCGCTCCGTCTCTAGCACTCATTTATTTAGTACTTGAAGAGAGGGAGTGGGTTCACCAATTAATTAGTTAGATTTTTCTACGGATAAAGAGATGTTGTTTGAACGAGTCGCACACTAAGCGTAGCAAAGATCTTCTAGAATTTGAAATGAAAAAGATTGGAACTGGAATAGGATGAAGCTGCTCCGAGTTGTATCAAGATTCATTAACTAGTTTTTTCATAAGATAGAGATCACTCAGTACCCCGAAATGTCCAAGTCTTTATGCCTAAAACACCATGAATCGTCTGAGCCGGGTGGTAGCAATAGCTTATACGGGCTCTAATAGTTTGGAGGGGGACCCTGCCTTCCCTAGCCCATTCGACTCGAGCCATTTCGCTACCATTGAGACGTCCGGCTATTTGTATCTTAATACCTCTGTCGCCGGTTCTTCCAACCAGTTCAATAGCTTTTTTCATAGTCCTTCGAAAAGGAACTCTATTTTTTAGCTGCGAGGCAACATGTTCGGCCAGGATTTTTGGTTCTGCATATGGTTGGGCGACACTACTTAGGATTACTCGGAGCTTCCGACTTTCGAGTCCTAACATGTTCTCGATATCGCTCTTCATTTGACTAATTCCTAAACTTCGTTCTTCAATGAGTAAATCGGGAAATCCCGTATGTATATCAATCTGAACAAGATCTGTCTTCCGTTGGATCTCGATATGCCCAACCCCGCCATAGTTTGAAGCATCCTTCAAATGTTTCTCGATATACTTCTCGACAGAGGTGCGTATTTTTCTGTCTTCTTCCAGAAACTTTGGATAATCCTTTGTCTGTGCGAACCAGTGAGAATAATGCTTCTAACTTACACCGAGTCGAAAACCGAGTGGATGAATCTTTCGTCCCATATCTATTTCTCCCCAACTCAATATTAAATTATTTTTACTTAGTAACTTATTTTCATCCCTCAATTTGTTTCCATTGGTTATCATCTGATATGCCCTCATTTTTTTGCTTTCCAGCAAATCTAGAGTTTGACTTAATGGTCACTTCACAGGTGGGTTTCTTTATGGGATAACCACGGCCTTGAGCTCGTGGGCGGAACCTTTTTAGATACGTCGAATTATTTACTCAGGCCTCACTAATGAACGAATCGGATTTATTCAATCCTGAATTGGTACTAGCATTTGCAGCTGCGGAAAGAACCAATTGCGATATGAGGTAACACGCCTTATAAGGCATAGATTCAGGTAATACAAGTGCTTCTTCGTACGAACAACCCCGGATTCGATCGATAATGCGTCGCATTTTGGCAGCTGACACACGGACATTCCTTCCCAGAGCTTGCGCCCCAACTTCCGATTTAGTTGTGTTTTCCATGATATATGATTTCCTAGTCATCGACGAGATCCTTTATCGTTTTTGGCATGTCCCCGAAAATTTCGAGTTGGTACAAATTCCCCTAGTTTATGGCCTACCATACGATCGGTTACGTAAATAGGTAAGTGTTCTCGCCCACTATGAACGGCGATGGTATGACCGATCGTGATAGGGACTATTGCAGAGGCGCGAGACCAGGTTGTAATCAACTTTCTCTCTCTTCGTATATTAAGATTTTCAATTTCTCGTATCAAATGATTAGCTACGAAAGGACCTTTTTTCGATGAACGTGCCATGGACAATTACTTCCCCCCCGCTTAATATTTTCATTTATCAATAACCTTTGCGTCGACGAAGTATAAGGGGGTTGCTACATCTTCTCCCTCTCCGACTTCTTCCTCCAAGTGCAACATGCCCCCAAGGGGTTGATGGCTTTTTCCTGCCAACTGATGTCCTGCCCTCTCCCCCTCCGTGGGGATGATCTACAGGGTTCGTAGCCGAACCTCTCACCTCAGGCCGTTTCCCTAGCCAGCGTTTGGACCCAGCTTTTCCCAAGCCCTCGTTGTTGATATCGACGTTTCCGACTCGCCCCACACTTGCCAAACAATTTTGAGGTATTAAACGAATTTCGTTGGAAGGTAATCTTAGTGTAGCTAATCGACCTTCTTTTGCAACTACTTTTGCTACGGTACCAGCTGCTCTAACTGATTATCCACCTTTCCCAGATTTTAATTCTATATTATGTATAGTAGTACCTAAAGGCATTTTGGTCGAGGTAGACCCCCCCCTCCTCTTACTGCTTTTTAAAAGGTGGAAAACGATTGGGGAAGACCCCTTCCCGAACTGTACAAGCCCCTTTAGAGGCATACAGCTTTCCGGATATGAAAACTAAGATTTTTCTTGGTGGGCACTGTTCTTGGATCTCGACAGTACCAAATTTAATTGATACCTATTGAAGTAGAAGCAGGTAATTATTGGCCCATCCATCCCTATCATATCCTTGGCTTCTTCGCCTGCACCTGGCTTCTCTCTAAGAATCCAGTATCTCTTAAGAATTTGGCAACAGAATTGGTGACTTCGATGATTCGCGCTAGCATTAATTAATGTTCATGATAACTTAGGAAACTTTTTTCCTTGGCTTTGACACAACTTGATTTCCATGCATTATTGTTTTTTATGCCGTTATGCAGCTTCGATATTGCCTCTGACCGTCAAATCGATTTTTTTTGAATCAAAAATTGTATTTCTTATGCTCTAAGTGTGCACAGGAAATGCCCTCTGTTCGTTGTTCCAATTTCGAGATTATTTATCTATTTCCATATTATCTTACCTTTGCAAGTTTATAGATATTTAATTGCTACTAGACTTCGGCACGCGCTGTTGTCCCTATTCGGTTACCCTAATGAGGTTCACTCCAAAAGATTTAATAACTTCGAAGTAGTGCTTGGTTTGTGGGCCCAGCCTACAACCCAATCGATTAGTTTCTGAACACGCGAATCATGTATTCAACCCGCACTCAGAGGTAGGGCATTTCCAATTGAAACGGATGCGTCGGGGCCGGATGTTATGACATCTCCAACTGCTACTCCTCGTGCATGCAAAATGTATCTTTTTTCACCATCTACGTAGTTGATCAAACAAATAAAAGCATTGCGGTTGGGGTCGTATTCGATACTTGCTACTCTTCCAGCAACATTCAATTTGTCTCGCCGAAAATCAATTTTACGATATAAACGCTTGTGACCCCCCCCCCTATGTCTACTGGTGATGATCCCCGCATTGTTGCGCCCATTTTTAGACATTCTGTGATAAGTTAGTTGCTTGTGGGGCTTGCATTTCGACGTTTCTCCGAAACGTAGGATTGCTCGGTTTCGGGTACCCGGAGTATACGCTTCATATAGTCAAATAGCCATACTTTTTCTTCCTTTTTAGAAATAACCGATCTTTATTTGATCAGAAAAAACAGAGTTTTCAGTTTAGAAACAGTGGAATGAAATAATTATCTTGAAGTCTAACAATCATTTTTTTGTAACTTGTACAAGTTGAACTCGATTCGTTTCTTTTCTTTTTTTTTCTACCAGCTACTCGGCTACTGTTAATACCTTTTACTTCCACATTGAAGAATCGCTCGATCCAATATTTCATTTCAGTTTTAGTCAACTTTGAATCTACGTGAAAACTATATTGGTTTTGTTGCAACAGACGAATAGACTTTTCAGTAACTATTTGGTTCTTTAATTTATCCGTAATATCTCTCTCACTTTGTTCTTTCTTTTTTGACTTCTCGTTTTTTATGCAACTCCTGTATAGTCTACTAGTTCATTTTCCACTATTGTCAGCTGCAGATCCATCTCTTTTCCTTCGTGCACAGTTTTTGAATCACCTACTTTCTCTTTCCAATCTTTTATTTTTCTTTGCATCCAACAGGAGTTGAACCTGTGAATTCGCCAATTATGAGTTGGGTGCTTTGACCGTTCAGCCATGGATGCCAACTGATGGAGTTCCTGCTACCTATTGTTAATATTATAACTAGGAACGAAGAAAAGTCGTAATTTGTCTCTCCCGCCTAGCGTGTGTGCCTACCAACTCAACAAATAGTTGTTGAAAGGATTCCCGTGAAAAATGAAGAAGGACAAACAAGCAGGAAAGAATTCGAGACGAAACTCATGGTGGGTAATCCAAACAAATGATGAGGGATTCCTCGAGAAGTTAGCAACTAGTCCTCATGTTGAATGATTATGAATTATTCAAGGAAGAATGGATTTGAAACATACACGAGGAGGGTTTTGGGAGCAATACCAGTTATGAATCTCTTATGAACCAGGAGCCGTGTGAGGTAAAAATTTCATGCACGGTTCTGAATGAGCGGAAAGATCGAAAATCTTCTTTTCGACTCTGACTCTCCTACACCAGTCGTTGCTTTTTTCTCTGCTACCTCTAAAGTAGCAGCTCTAGCTTTATTTACGCGACTCTTTGGTCTAATTTTCCCCTACTTATCTAATGAGTGGCATATTGCGGCAGGATTATTAGCTACTTCTAGCATGATAGTAGGAAATCTAATTGCTGTTACTCAAATAAGCATGAAACGTATGCTAGCTTATTCTTCTATAAGCCAAATTGGATATATTATGATTGGAGTACTTGCTGCAGATCCGGAGAACGGTTATGCAGGTATGCTAACTTATACCTTTAT